CAATTGCCCATTGATCAAATGAATTACTTGTTTCAGCTAATCCTCGTATACCTTTAATCAAGATTATGTCATAATATATGTCTATATAAGCTCGATAAAAAGACCAATTATAGATAATATTAATCGATTGGTCCATAATAATCTTCATATTAGGATTTGTTTTATGATATACATCCTTTGATAAGAAGTAAATAGGTATATAGAAAATACAGGCAATCAATATACCGAAAAATGCTATACCAACTGAGGGGATTGCGTCTAGTAAAAATTCGGGCCAATTTTCCGGATGTTTCTTATCAAAAGGGGTCATCGATGAAGTAAACCATTGAGATAATATGTCATAACTCATTCCGCTTCGAAAAAAAGGAACTCCTATCAATCCAATAAACAGAGTAAATATTCCCAATATAACTAAAGGAAATAGCATTGTCTTGCCCGATTCTTTGGGATATGCAAAAGATCCCTTATGGAAGAAGAAAGGATAAGTGATAACCAAACCTCTGTTCTTTTTGTACAATCCTTCCATCTCATTGGAAATTTTAAATGCTTCTTTGGAAAAGGAATTATTACTTCCTATAATTTGATTCGACATAGAATCCGCTCTCGTTCTATTTGATATCCCGGATTCCTCCTCTCCCCACATAGAAGTCGAATATAGTGTAATATGGTTGTTATATGGATTAACTAAATTGACGCGGAAGTCCCCTTCAAAAGTAAGTAAATACATACGAAACATGTAAAAGGCAGTTAATCCTGCTGTGAACCAAGTTATTCCCCCAAAAATGGGAGAATATAACTTACTATCACTAAGAATTTGGTCTTTAGACCAAAAACAAGCAAAAGGTGGAATACCAGAAAGAGAAAGTGTTCCTAAAAGAAACGTGATTCCCGTAATTGGCATATATTTCCTCAAACCACCCATAAGAGCCATATTCTGACTTTTACTGGGGCAATATCCAACAATGGGTTCCATGGAATGGATGACTGATCCGGATCCTAGGAACAATAATGCCTTGGAATAAGCATGTGTAATCAAATGGAACAGAGCGATTCGATAGGAATCTATCCCTAGAGCTAACATCATGTAGCCTAATTGAGACATAGTAGAATAAGCCAAGCCTCTTTTAAGATCTTTTTGAGCGAGAGCCATAGTAGCTCCCAATAGAGCTGTTATTCCACCTATCCAAGAGATAAGATACATTATTAAAGGTAGAGCTTTAAAAAGAGGAAACAATCGAGCTACAAGAAAAATTCCTGCTGCTACCATAGTAGCGGCATGTATAAGAGCTGAAATAGGAGTAGGCCCTTCCATAGCATCAGGTAACCATACATGAAGTGGAAATTGTGCAGATTTGGCTATTGGACCTAAAAATAAGAGAAAAGCACACGAAGTAACAAAAAACGAACCAACCCCATCAACGGCAGTCAACTCGTTTAATTTTTCAAACAAATATTGAAATTCAAAACTACCTGTTACCCAATAAAAACCTAGAATTCCTAGTAAGAGTCCAAAATCCCCTGCACGATTAGTTATAAATGCTTTTTGACAAGCATTAGCCGCGCTGGGTCGCGTAAACCAGAAACCTATCAATAAATAGGAACACATTCCTACTAATTCCCAAAAAAAATATATTTGTAATAAATTAGGGCTAATAACTAACCCCAGCATAGAAGCATTGAAAAAATTAAGATAAGCAAAAAACCTCACATATGTTTTATCGTGCGACATATAAGTATCGCTGTAGATCATAACCATGGTTCCAACTGTTGTAACTAAAACTAACATAATGGAAGTAAGTGGATCAATCAAATAGCCTAACTCTAATGAAAACTTATTATTAATAACCCAGGACCAGAAATACCGATAGATGGGACCACCGGTAATCTGTTGCAAGAACAAATTGAAAGAAAGAAACATAGCTACACTTAACAGAAAAATGCTAATAAGAGCCCATGTACGGCGAACACTCTTAGTTGCTCCTGGAAAAAAAAAGGATCCTAATCCGATTGGTACAGAAGCTGAAAGCGGAAGGAAAGGCACGACCCGAGCATATTTGTATATAAATTCCATAGGAAGATTAAAAAATTATTCTCAATATTTTGATATTCCACATTCTTGGTTTCCAATCCACTAGACCCTGAAGAGAATAAAATAAAAATGATAGATCATGAATAAAGAAGAACGATAGAATATGGGATGCAATCCTATCGATTTCATATTTAATTTTTACTTTATTTTATCTTTTTTCTGCAAAAGATTTGCATTGGTCAATACTGATACTAATCAAATATTTGTAAGATGAGCAAGAAGGAACTCTTTTTCAGTTTAGGTACTGAGCTATTAGTTATGTACACACACATTCTTATTTATAATTCAATTTTTCATTGTAGATTAATTAGTAGTATTAAGAATAGAATTGAATAGAAAATGAAACCAATTAGAATTATTAATATGAGAAATAATTGAATATCTTAAAATTATATAGTTTTCATTTACTCAAAATTCGATATATGTATGTAAGTGTATGTAAGAATTTATTAATTGTTATCAATTTGTATCGTGGATCTCCTGTTATTAGTAAATAGTATATAATAAGGTTCCAAAATGCAATAAAAATATGATAGAATATTCTATCATATTTTTATCCATAAAATGGAACTAAACTATAAACAATGAATTGAATTTAAAGATATATAAAAAGTGTACAAAATAAAAACAAATATATAGTATAATAAAAAAATATATATAATATATTCAAAAATTTTCTATTTTTTCTAAATAAAATTGAACTATAAAAATATTATGGCTGTACCAAAAAAACGCACTTCTAAATCCAAAAAACAGCATCGTAGCAAGGTTTGGAGGAAAAAAGCAAATTCGGACGCAAGAAAAGCTCTTTCTTATGTTACGAGTTATTCTTCTTTAAGAGAGTTTTTCTTCGGTGAGAAGGATGGGATGATAATAACGGGACCAAGACCGAACATACCGAGAGAACTACTAATGGGAAAAAAGCCCAAGGGTTTTCTTCCTCCCTTAGTAGATGAAGAAGACTCCGAAAATAATTAATATTAATAAATTAGAGGAAGTGGTATAACTATAGTACACCCTCCAAGACCCTAGAGAGGAGCAATGGGAATCTCCAGGGTCTCTTGGAGGTACTTGGAAAAATTAAGGGACACGGTTCTATAATCTACTATAGCTCTTCTCTCTGACCTTAAATATGGGAATTTATTAATCATTCCGTCATCCCTTTTTTTCTTTCTCAATGGAAAAGGAGAGTGTATCATTCTTTTTAATAATCCCGGATAAACTCTGACATTAAATCTTGCTGGTATGGTAACTTTATTCTACGAAAGTTGCATTTTATTTATGCCGAAGAGAAATTCATTCGATCGAAACATAGGAAGGAATATATAGACCATGAACAAAAAGAAATGGATCTCATTCTTTTTTCTTACTCTAAATTAAATTAATCAAATAATATTGAACTTCGGAATATTTTTTTATGATCAAAAATTTGTCTGTTCGCTCCTCTTTGATTCCTAGAGAACAAAGAGGATCTGTTGAATCTCAAGTATATTATTTAACCAGTCGAATTCAAAAACTTACTGAACATTTGGACCTGCACGGAAGAGACTACTCGTCCCAAAGAGGTTTGTGGAAAATTGTGGGTAAACGTAAACGACTTCTGATTTATCTGTTCAAAAAAGATAGACTTCGTTACAAACGTTTAATCGATCAATTAGATATTCGTGGACTGCGTTAATTTTGATTTGAATGAAATTTTCATTTTCAAAAATTATGTTTTATTAAATTCCGAATCCTAATGAGTCATTCTTTTTTTTGTTCTCATTGATTTTTTTAACCGGGAAAGAGTTATGATTATGGTTGCTAGGGAGAAAGACCTCATGATGGTAAGTATGGGTCCTCATCATCCATCAATGCATGGTGTTCTTCGACTTATTGTTACTCTAGATGGTGAAGATGTTATTGATTGTGAACCTATATTAGGTTATTTACATAGAGGTATGGAAAAAATTGCTGAGAACCGAACAATTGTTCAATATCTCCCCTATGTAACACGATGGGATTATTTAGCTACTATGTTCACAGAGGCGGTAACGGTTAATGCACCAGAAAAGTTGGAAAATATTCAAATACCTAAAAGGGCTAGCTATATTAGAATGATTATGCTAGAGTTAAGTCGTATAGCTTCTCATTTGTTATGGCTTGGACCTTTCATGGCTGATATTGGTGCGCAGACTCCTTTCTTTTATATTTTAAGAGAGAGGGAAATGATATATGATTTATTTGAAGCTGCCACGGGTATGCGAATGATGCATAATTATTTCCGTATTGGAGGAGTAGCTGTAGATTTACCCTACGGTTGGGTAGATAAATGCTTCGATTTTTGCTATTATTTCTTTCCAAAAGTGACCGAATATGAAAGACTTATTACACGCAATCCTATCTTTTTGAGACGAGTTGAGGGAGTAGGCATTATTAGTAGAGAAGAAGCAATAGATTGGAGTTTATCAGGACCCATGCTACGAGCTTCCGGAATCCAATGGGATCTTCGTAAAGTGGATCATTATGAATGTTATGATGAATTGGATTGGGAAATCCAATGGCAAAAAGAAGGAGATTCATTAGCTCGTTATTTGCTTCGAATCGGAGAAATGAAAGAATCTATAAAAATAATTAGACAGGCCCTAGAAATAATTCCGGGAGGTCCCTATGAGAATTTAGAGGTTCGACGTTTAAATAAGGGAAAAGATTCGAAATGGAACGATTTTGAATCTCGATTTATCAGTAAAAAACCTTCCCCTACTTTTGAGTTATCAAAACAAGAACATTACGTGAGAGTAGAAGCTCCCAAGGGGGAATTAGGAATTTTTTTTATAGGAGATGATAACATTTTTCCCTGGAGATGGAAAATCCGACCACCTGGTTTTATTAATTTGCAGATTCTTCCTCAACTGGTTAAAAGGATGAAATTAGCCGATATCATGACGACTTTGGGTAGTATAGATATCATTATGGGAGAGGTTGATCGTTAAAATGGTGATTAATATAGCAGATCTCGAAGAACAAGCTATCAATTTATTTTCTCGATTGGGATTTTCAAAAGAAATATATAGTCTTATATGGATTCTAATTGAAATAATTATACTTCTATTGGGAATTACGATAGGAGTATTAGTTATTGTATGGCTCGAAAGAAAAATATCTGCGGGAATACAACAACGCATTGGACCTGAATACGCCGGTCCTTTGGGAATTATTCAAGCTTTGACGGATGGAATAAAATTACTGCTAAAAGAGGATATTATCCCATCTAGGGGGGATATTTGGTTATTTAGTATTGGACCAGCGGTAGTGGTGATACCTATTTTTTTAGGCTATTTAGTAATTCCCTTTGGTCGCCACATTGTTTTAATTGATCTTAGTATAGGCGTTTTTTTTTGGATTGCAATTTCAAGTATTGCTCCCCTTGGACTGCTTATAGCAGGATATGCATCCAATAATAAATATTCTTTTTTAGGTGGTCTCCGAGCTGCTGCTCAAGCTATTAGTTACGAAATTCCTTTAGCTTTATGTGTGTTATCTATATCTCTACGTGTGGTTCGTTGGAATATGAGATTCATTTTTCCCTTTTTTAGTTATAGTTATAAAAAGAGGGAAAAACAGAAGTTAATGGGATGAATATTCCGATCAAAAAACTAGATAGTCATATGGGTGAGATCAAACAGTTTACAAATCTTGCAGTAAGATGATTAAGTCCCATCCCCCATGTACAAGAGTGAGAGCATGCACAATCAGTGAAAACTGTGTGCCCCAGTTCATATATTAGTCATTGGGACCCAATAGCGGGGAGGCAAAGTATAAAAGTATGAAGTTACCGTCATTATATACTAAAAATCAAGCAAAGGTAGATGGTGAGAAACACCAAGATATAAAAAAGATTAGTGAAAAAAAAGAAACTGATATCTTATCTAGACCAAAGATATTTCCATAGAAATGGGATAACAATAAGGACTTGACATTGGTAGGGATGATCAAGTAGTACTTCCCCAGAACCCCGATCTACAATATGTTTCTATCTACTTAAAAAAATGGCTATCCAGAACGAAGTAATCCTTTAACACAGTTTTCTTTCTCTCGCAAAAAAAATACTGAAGGTTAAGATAGGTTCAAAAGCTCCTATTATTTGTAGCAGACGGAATCTCATTGGTTCAATTTATGATCTGGTGCTTTTTTTTATTGTGTTCTTTATTTCTTAATGACCATTGAGAAGCCGTATGAAGTGAAAGTTTCACGTACGGTTTTGGAATAGAGATGAAAACAGTGATGTTTCTGTCGACTATAATTATCGAATAGTTCAAGTACAATTGATATAGTTGAAGCACAGTGCAGATATGGTTTTTTAGGATGGAATTTGTGGCGTCAACCTATAGGGTTTTTAGCTTTTTTCATCTCATCTCTGGCAGAATGTGAAAGATTGCCCTTTGATTTACCAGAAGCGGAAGAAGAATTGGTAGCGGGTTATCAAACTGAATATTCGGGTATCAAATTTGGTTTATTTTACGTTGCTTCTTATCTAAATCTATTAGCTTCTTCATTCTTTGTAACAGTTCTTTACTTGGGCGGGTGGAACTTATCAATTCCATTCATACCCATTCTGGAACATTTTGAATGGGATTCTATTTCTGGAATTAGCGGGGTCGTTAATATAACAATTGGGATCCTAATTATATTAGCTAAAGCCTATCTGTTCTTATTTATTTCTATCACGGCAAGATGGACCTTGCCTAGGATAAGAATGGACCAATTATTAGATCTTGGGTGGAAATTTCTTTTACCTATTGCTTTGGGTAATTTTTTACTAACAGCCTCTTTCCAACTTATTTTATTATAACTAACTCTCTTTTCTTCGTGAAGGGGGTCTTATCAATTTTGCAATATATCCAAATTTGATAGATCAAATCTATGAAGAGAAAGAAATTTCTATGATTATTCGAGGAGATTTTACACATGTTCTCCATGGTAACTGGGTTTATGAATTATAGTGAACAAGCAATACAGGCTGCGAGATACATTGGGCAAGGTTTTATGGTTACCTTATATCACATGAATCGTTTACCTATTACTATTCAATATCCCTATGAAAAATGGATCCCATCAGAACGATTTCGCGGGAGGATCCACTTTGAATTTGATAAATGTATTGCTTGTGAAGTATGCGTCCGTGTATGCCCGATCAATCTACCTGTTGTGGATTGGAAAGTCGGAATAGATATGGGGAAAAAACGATTGGAAAATTATAGTATTGATTTTGGAATTTGTATCTTTTGTGGAAATTGTGTCGAATATTGCCCCACCAATTGTCTAGCGATGACTGAAGAATATGAACTTTCGACGTATGATCGTCATGAATTAAATTATGATCACATTGCTTTAGGACGTTTACCAATATCCGTTGTTGAAGATTTAACAATTCAAACAATTCCGAGCTAAGCATATTAACTTAATATGTCTGAAGAAACTATGGACAAATTTGTATGATTAAATCATTTCTACGATTATTCAGATTGAGCTCCGATTAAAGAGTATCTAATAAACAAAATATTTCTAATTTTTTACAAATCAGGAATAAATAATTCTATTGACATCCCATTAATAATGTCAGATGTATGATTGATCGGAATCAATTATTGAGCTATAGATTAATTAATCAGTGCCCATATCAAATGAAATTACAAATCCAGTATAGCATATAGGTAAATGGGCTCACTTTTTATTTAGTGAATGGGAGGAAATAATATTCAAAGTTATTGTACACATAATGAATCGACCTGAATCTATATCTGATATTCTTTTGTTGACTCCTCTAACGCTAAGTCTTCTATTAGGAGGTATAGGAGTAGTATTACTTACTAATATAATTTATTCCGCTCTTTCATTGGGGTTAGTTCTAATTTGTATATCTTTTTTCTATATTATACTGAACGCGGATTTCGTAGCTGTTGCACAAATCCTGATCTACATAGGAGCTGTTAATATTTTGATTCTATTTGCTGTGATGTTGATAAATAATCCAAAATATCCCAATTATGCCGCTCCCTGGACTATCGGAGATAGCATTACTTCAATAGTTTGTACGAGTCTTTTTTCTTCACTAATTACTATTATCTTGAACATATCATGGTTCGGAATATCTCTGACTCAAAAATCAGATCAAATGTTAGAACGAGATTTAACAAACAATATTCAACGTATTGGGGCTCATTTATCCACTGATTTTTTACTTCCATTCGAACTTATTTCTCTAATTCTTCTAATTGCTCTTATAGGAGCCATTACTATAGCTCGTCGAGAAGAAACAGTTTGAAAATGAAAGCTCTCGTGCGGCATAAATACGCTGTTTTATCTTCATAGATCGTGTCATGTAAATTAGAAACTACCACTTTTGTTTGTATCTGAAGAGATCAAGGTATGAGGAATTATTATGCTCGAACATGCCCTTCTTTTAGGTGCTTATTTATTCTCTATCGGTATTTATGGGCTAGTAACAAGTCGAAACATGGTTAAAGCACTTATGTGCCTTGAGCTAATACTCAATGCAGTTAATTTAAACCTAGTAACATTCTCATATTTTTTTGATAGTAGGCAAGTAAAGGGGGATATCTTTTCGATCTTTGTTATAGCTATTGCTGCTGCTGAAGCAGCTATTGGATTAGCTATTGTTCTGGCAATATATCGTAACAGAAAATCAACTCGTATCGATCAATTTAATTTGTTAAAATGGTAATAAAGATCTCCTTGCATATGAAAAATTTGTATATCTATTTCTATTCAAATAGATACTAGGTTTGTCTCCCTAAAAATAGATAGAAATCTTTTATTTATAGAGAGATTTTTTCTAAGATCAATCAAGAGCATAATTCATATTTAACTCATTATCCAAATGATCTGTTTAAGACCAGATTGGGTAAAATGTTTTATAAAGCAAAAAGATAGAATCCGAATCTATTCATTATATCACCGATAATACAATTATTGATTTGCTTGATATTCATAATATATCATAACTGGCCATATATTTAAAAAATCTTATTCAATGAAACACTTTTTCTAATAATGGAGTTCTTAGATTCAATGGCACATTCAGTCAAAATTTATGATACATGTATTGGTTGTACCCAGTGTGTACGAGCGTGTCCCACAGATGTATTAGAAATGATACCTTGGGAAGGATGTAAAGCTAAGCAAATTGCTTCTGCTCCAAGAACAGAAGACTGCGTAGGTTGTAAGAGGTGTGAATCGGCTTGTCCAACGGATTTTTTAAGTGTACGTGTTTATTTATGGCATGAAACAACGCGCAGTATGGGTCTAGCTTACTGATCCATCAAAAAAGACAAATAGTTAGATTCATCCCATACATATTTTTCATTCTCCTTTTCCTCTTTCACTGATCAAAACCCATACTCGACCCAAAAATGAAAGCATGGGTTTTGATATAGAAAGTCTCTTTTCTCTTCATTATGAGTAATTTACCTTGGTTAACAATAATTGTTATTTTGCCCATATCTGCGGGGTTATTAATCCCTTTATTTCCCCATAAAGGAAATAAAATGATTCGATGGTATACTCTAGGTATTTGCTTATTAGATCTTCTTTTAATGACCTATATATTCCGTGATCATTATCATTTTGATAATTCATTAATCCAATTGGAAGAGGATTATAACTGGATAAGCCTTATTCATTTTCATTGGAAACTGGGAATTGATGGATTTTCCATTGGACTTATTTTATTAACGGGATTTATAACTACTTTAGCTACTTTAGCTGCTTGGCCAGTTACTCGAAATCCGCGATTATTATATTTCTTGATGTTGGCAATGTACAGCGGACAATTGGGATTATTTGCTTCTCGAGATATTCTTCTTTTCTTTCTCATGTGGGAGTTGGAACTAATTCCTGTGTACTTACTTTTATCCATGTGGGGGGGAAAAAGACGTCTCTATTCAGCCACAAAATTTCTTTTGTATACTGCGGGTGGTTCCATTTTTATTTTAATGGGAGCTTTAAGTATGGGTCTCTATGGATCTCATGGACCAGCATTCGATTTCGAATTATTAGCTAAAAAAGATTATCCCATCACACTTGAAATGCTATTATATTTAGGGTTTTTGGTCGCTTATGCAATAAAATTACCAATCTTCCCTTTACATACCTGGTTACCGGATACTCATGGGGAAGCACATTATAGTACATGTATGCTTTTGGCCGGAGTTCTATTGAAAATGGGAGGATATGGGTTGATTCGGATCAATATGGAATTGTTACCTCATGCTCATTCTTTGTTTTCGCCGTGGTTGATTATCATAGGAGCAGTGCAAATTATCTATGCAGCTCTAACTTCTATGGGTCAACGCAATTTGAAAAGAAGGATAGCCTATTCATCAATATCTCATATGGGTTTTGTAATTATAGGAATTGGTTCCATGACGTATACAGGTCTCAATGGAGCCATTTTGCAAATGATTTCTCATGGATTAATTGGCGCTGCACTTTTTTTCTTAGTAGGAACAAGTTATGATAGGATACGTACTCTTTTTCTTGATGAAATGGGAGGAATCGCTATATCAATTCCTAAAATCTTTACTATGTTCAGTAGCTTTTCAATGGCTTCTCTTGCATTGCCAGGAATGAGTGGTTTTGTAGCAGAATTTATGATATTTTTGGGCATAATTACTAATCATAATTATTCTTCGACCTTTCGGATCATTATTACTGTAATAGCGGCAATTGGAATGATATTAACTCCCATTTATTTGTTATCTATGTTACGTCGAATGTTTTATGGATATAAGGTTTTTAATGTCCCCAATCCTTATTTTAAAGATTCGGGACCACGCGAACTTTTTATTTTGATCTGCCTCTTTCTACCAATTATAGGTATTGGTCTTTACCCCGATCTAGTCCTATTTTTATATAGTGCTAAGGTGGAAGCTATTTTTTCTCAATCTTTATATTAATCAAAATCATTTATATATAGAATCTTCCAGAGGAATTGGAAACTATAAACTATATAATAGTTTCTATTTATTTCTATCTTTATGAGAAGATATTAATACGAATGAAATAGAGAAAATTGCTCTCTAGTTCGAGTTATTTCAAGTAGTTTTTATCCCCTTTGAAATAACTTGAACTCCCTATTAATTCAATAACATAGAATTACTGATGACTATTCGTAAATAATCAATATTATTTATTTTTATATTTAAATAAATATTAAATAAGGTCTACTAATCCTTTTTCATACTTATACAAAGTGTATATGCCAGAAACCAGATTTGAACTGGTGACACAAGGATTTTCAGTCCTCTGCTCTACCAACTGAGCTATCCCGGCTGTTCCCCTGTGCATCATACTAGCACAGTAACCAAACTCCTGTCAACTAGCAAAAAGGGTAAAAGACAGCATTTGAACGAGTAGAAGCAACGATACAACTAAAAACATTATTTATACAATAAATAATACACAATATATATTGTGTATTATTTGTGTATGTTATATACAGTTATAATACAAAGATGTATATAGAAGAGAAGCAGACATTGATCATACAATTAAAACTTCTTATGTTCTAAGACACTTAACAAATCGAAAATAAAACAGATAACCTGGGGATAGAGGGACTCGAACCCTCACGATCTATAAAACCAACGGATTTTCCTCCTACTCCAATTTTCATTGTTGTTGACATTGACATGTAGAATTGGGCTCTATCTTTATCCTCGTACAATTATTACTTCCAAAAATGGATTGTATCCAATCCAAATTATGTTGATTTGTTAGAATAGCTTCCGTTGAGTCTCTGCACCTATCCCGTTCTCGGAAAGGAAACTATTGTCTCTAGAAATCGGATTTGGCTCAGGATTGCCCATTCAAAATATCCCAGGGTTCCCTGGATTTGGATGCTATCACTTGGTAAGTTTCCATACCAAGGCTCAAAAAATTTAAGTCCGTAGCGTCTACCGATTCCGCCATATCCCCTTCTTGTAGAACGAAATCATAAAAAAATAATTGCATCCCATCAATTATTTCATTTGCATGAGCATTATATTCTTTCTGCATTTTTGATGCAATGTTGTTATCGTCCCATCCTACACCGCAAAAATATCCCTTTCTCTATTTAGAATCTTATCGAAATCATATTTCCCTTCTATAAGTCTTTTTTTTTTCAATTCAATAATACTGTTCCACCTGGGACGGAAGGATTCGAACCTTCGAAATAACAGGACCAAAACCTGCTGCCTTACCGCTTGGCCACGCCCCATTATTGTTTTATAATAATCCATTAAGATAAATTGACGCAATGTTTTGAATCTGAATTGCATTATTATAATTCGATTCGCTATGTATAATTCTAGTGATTTCAAAGAGATCTTTTCAGCCAATAAGCATGTGACTACATACTGCATGCATATGAGCCTGCTTAGCTCAGAGGTGAGAGCGTCGCACTTGTAATGCGATGGTCATCGGTTCGATCCCGATAGCTGGCTCGTTTTTATTCTTTCCACTTCTTACCATTATCAACCATAGATCGTTAAAATCTATGAAATAAGGAAAAGGCTCTTACTTTTCGTATCGTCGGTCCGCCGGGTCTGTCGTGGCATGATTCGTTTCAACTAGAAACGAAATCAATGATTGAAACATATTTTTTTTTCTCTCTACAATATTTTTATTTTAAAATTGAAGATAATTTGTTTCTCTCTCTGTATATAAAATAATTCCAATATTCGTGCTGTTTATATTATTCCTCTTTCCAACATTAATTTATGTCTATGTCATTTCTTGAAATAAGGAGTTTTTTATGTCCCGTTATCGCGGACCTCGTTTAAAAATAATAAGTCGTCTCAAAACTTTACCAGGACTAAGTAAGAAAACACCCAGCAGAATTCAAAAGCCTATTAAAAAAAAACATTCTAAACCTCTTAAATCTTCTAAATATCCTGTCCGTTTAAAAGAAAAACAAAGATTACGTTTTCATTATGGACTTCCAGAGCGCCAATTACTTCAATATGTTCGTATTGCTAGAAGAGCCAAGGGATCAACAGGTCAGGTTCTATTACAATTACTGGAAATGCGCTTGGATAATATCCTTTTTCGATTGGGTATGGCGCTTACTATTCCTGAAGCCAGACAATTAGTCAACCATAGGCATATCCTGGTCAATGGTCGTATAGTAGATATACCAAGTTATCGTTGCAAACCCCAAGATTTAATTTCTATAAAAGAGAAACAAGGATTGAGAAATATAGTGAAGAAAAATATAGAGATTTTTCAAAAGGATAAAATGAGGGTGCCCCCCCATTTAAATCGGATTAAACAAAAGTCACAGTATAGTGGATTAGTAAAAAAAATAATAGATAATAAGCGTATCGGTTTGAAGATTAATGAATTATTGGTCGTAGAATACTATTCCCGTCGAGTTTAAATTATTCCCAGTTTAAAGGGAATGAAAAGAAAGGATTTCTGCACATCTGTTCCTTTGTATGTTACATAACAATGTCATTGTCATTCAATTCAATATTTCTTTTTTTTTTCAATATTTTTTTCTCTACCCCGAAATGGAAGGAGATTGTGGGAAAATGAAACCATCCTATCGGGTTTAGATTAATGATAAAACGATGCAAAAAAGAATACAAATATACGGAAAGAGAGGGATTCGAACCCCCGGTAAACAGAAGCCTACATAGCAGTTCCAATGCTACGCCTTGAACCGCTCAGCCATCTTTCCTACACCTTTATTTGTTGACAAAATAAAAACAACAAGTTTTTTTCTAATTCATGCCCAAAAATGAGATAACTGATTTTTGCATAAGTCAAGTATTTTTGAATAAAGACAGACAGAAGAAAGAGTATTTTACCAAAGTTGCTTTTCTTCTTATTTAAAGATATTATTTTCTTTCATCAATCTAATATTATTCTTTTAGAATATTAGAGTTTTTATTGCCCGATCCAATTGTGAAATTAAGCCAGATCTATTGATAGATTCTATAATTAATTATTATAGAATAATTTCCTATAATTATTCTTAATAATTCTTCGGTCGGTAAGTCAATTAATGGTACAAATTGTACCATAATGACACAAATTCTATCATAATGATATGCTCAATAGATTCTATACTTATAATAATAAGTATGCACAAACACAATCAATCATCATTTTTTCATTTTATGCCAATTTGCCGTTTACTTACTCGTTTGATCGTTGGGGTCGTGAGCAACCGAGCGTGAAACATAAACATTTTCTCAAATTTTTTTATTGATTGCTATCAATTTAATAAACTCTTTCAAATATTCCCAATTTTTCTTTATTCAGTTTACATATTTGCGATCGTAAGAAAATTTATTATGCTATTGTGCATTGGCAAATAATTTTGTTCATGGAATCATTTCCGTATGGGGAATGAAAGAAATTATCAAATTTATAAATTGACTATGCCTAGATCTCAGAGAAATGACAATTTTATCGACAAGACTTTCACAATTGTAGCGGATATATTATTGCAGATAATCCCAATGGCTTCAGGGGAGAAAAAGGCATTTACCTATTACAGAGATGGTGTGATTTGATTTTTTTTTTCTTTCTACTTTTTTTAATATTCTATTTATTAAAAGTGAAAACTGACGTTTAGTGAAGGTGAGTTTTATAAATAGAACAATTCTTTCTGTCGTGTATCCCCGATTTATGCAACCTTAGATGCTTTGATCTTCTGAGATTCTAGTATTAAGCGAAAGGTTATATCTATTACATAGATGTTAATGGTCAAATCTATATGATAGGTGTGCATAAGGGAAAAAGCACTACGCGTTAAAATCGACAACACAAATGCTTCGTTATAATAAATAAAATAAGAATATATAATACATTTTTATTTTGATTTTTATTAAGGGCTAGTTAGAATGGTTGAGGCAACAAACATCCATCTCGTTTGTATTTCGGATACCGCTAGAACCATCGGAGACTGTTGGAGTGAATAATTCCCGTAAAATACAATGCGTTAAGGACAAAGAAATTGTTAGAGGTTATGTTTGTAGTGCTAAGCTAAAATACTTTATTATTGATTCTAAATCATAAAAAAATCTTTGCAAGAAGGATAGCTAGAGATTCATTGGAAATACACTAGTTCCTGCTAATTCATAATCATAAGGAAAATCTTTTTTCTTGTCAATTGAATTGATTACTTTCCTTATTCTGTAAAAAAAGGAGGAGCCGTATGAGGTGAAATTCTCATGTACGGTTTTGAAGCGGAGATCATTTCAATTGAATGAACGACCGTAACGAATGTCAGCTCAATCCGAAGGGGAATATGCGGAAGCTTTACAAAATTATTATGAAGCCATGCGACCGGAAATTGACCCCTATGACCGAAGTTATATATTGTATAATATAGGTCTTATCCACACAAGTAATGGGGAACATACTAAGGCTTTAGAATATTATTTCCAGGCATTAGAACGAAACCCGTCTTTACCACAAGCTCTTAATAACACGGCCTTGATCTGTCATTACGTGCGGCTATCTGTACTATAGAATGAATTCGTTTAGTACGAAAAAAAAAGAGGCTTTCTACATATGCACCGTCCAAAACAACGGTTTTTTATCAGCTGTAGTCAAAAGAATACCCCTCATAGGAGCCCAAATATGAATGGGTAAATGCCTGGATAGTCCATGGATAAAATAAAATCAATTCAATTGATGGAGAAAGCACCATAAAGATCAATTATTGAAAGTTCGGGCTGATACGATCAAATCTGCTCATGGGCAAAAATAAGGAATCTATTTATGTAGTAGAGTTGATTTACTAGGTTATTGAGCAGCGGTGTAGCATCAGATCCTAAAGACGTGAAGTAATACTTTCCTGGTAGGAAAGTATTACTTCAAAAATTTCTATATAGAACATAGATAGTTACCTCTTAAAAAGATTTTTATCTGGATAATCTGAAGTAGACCTCTTTATTTCTAATACTTCATCTTTTTACGGTGGGAGAAAAGAGAAAACCTAATCATTTATCGAAAGTGAAGTTTGAAACTCATGTCATTGACCCATTCTGTTCTTTCGATTAAGCTGAACGTATTTACCTACCCTATTTTGGAAGTTTGGGTACAAGGACTAAAGAATAGTTAATTGAGCCGTATGAGGTAGGAAACTCTCAAGTACGGTTCTAAGGGAAGAAAACTTTTAGAAGTTACTCTATCCCGACCGAGGAGAACAGGCCATTCAACAGGGAGATCCTGAAATTGCGGAAGCTTGGTTTGATCAAGCTGCTGAATATTGGAAGCAAGCTATAGCACTTGCTCCAAGCAATTATATCGAAGCACAAAATCGGTTAAAGATTACAGGACGTTTTCGAGAATGAAAATCTCCCGATTCCTATAGTCAAGATGATGAAATTTACCATGCTATTCGAACGAATTAGCTTCTCTTATTGCATAATCATTATGAAAAAATATAAAATAGAACAAAGAATACAATCTATGGATTGTTAAAAAAATCCTTTTAATATGAGTCAATATCGTCCATAAATAGAATTTATGAAAGATTCATTAATATAACATATGGGTCCAGAGATATGGATAAATAAATCTGGATATGAAAATAATGATTGTATCATATTTATATATCTTACCACTGGGCGAGAAAGTTTTATATCTCGTAACGGTCCATTAAGCACCTATCGGATATGTCATAATAAATTTGAACATCTGCCTAAAATCGACTTCCGTATCATAGTCGCTCCAGTTCTAAACTGGGAAATAAAGAGAGGGACGAGTTTAGAATATATAGTCATTTTTCTTTTTATTTTTTAATTCGGCGGGTTTTTTCTCATGTCTCGTCTGGAAAGAGGAGAACTCAATGACCATTCGTTCACCGAAAGAAGTAAAGATCATAGTGGAGAGGGATCCTGTTAAAACCTCATTTGAAAAATGGGCTAAACCTGGTCATTTCTCAAAGACACTAGCTAAGGGACCCAATACTACCACCTGGATCTGGAACCTACATGCTGATGCTCATGATTTTGATAGCCATACCAATGATTTGGAAGAGATCTCTCGCAAAGTATTTAGTGCTCATTTTGGTCAATTAGCCATCATATTTATTTGGCTAAGTGGGATGTACTTTCACGGTGCTCGTTTCTCCAATTATGAAGCATGGTTAGGCGATCCTACTCACATTAAACCCAGTGCTCAGGTAGTTTGGCCGATAGTAGGCCAAGAAATTTTGAATGGAGATGTGGGTGGAGGTTTTCGAGGAATACAAATCACCTCTGGGTTCTTCCAAATTTGGCGAGCATCCGGAATAACTAGTGAATTGCAACTTTACTGCACCGCAATCGGTGCATTGATCTTTGCAGCGTTAATGCTTTTTGCTGGTTGGTTCCATTATCACAAAGCTGCTCCAAAATTGGCTTGGTTCCAAGATGTAGAATCCATGTTGAACCACCATTTAGCAGGGTTACTAGGACTTGGCTCTCTATCTTGGGCAGGACACCAAATACACGTTTCTTTACCTATTAATCAACTCTTAGATGCTGGAGTGGACCCTAAAGAGATACCGCTTCCTCATGAATTTATTTTCAATCGTGAGCTTTTAGCTCAACTTTATCCCAGTTTCGCTGAGGGATTGACCCCATTTTTCACTCTGAATTGGTCGAAATATTCAGACTTTTTGACTTTTCGTGGAGGACTCAACCCAGTAACGGGGGGTCTGTGGCTGACCGATACTGCACACCACCATTTGGCTATTGCAGTTCTTTTTATAATCGCCGGTCATATGTATAAAACCAATTGGGTTATTGGTCATAACCTCAAAGATATTTTGGAGGCTCATAAAGGTCCATTTACAGGGGAAGGACATAGAGGTCTTTACGAGATCTTAACTACTTCATGGCATGCTCAATTAGCTCTTAACCTAGCTATGTTAGGATCTTTAACTATTGTCGTAGCTCATCATATGTATTCTATGCCTCCCTATCCATATCTAGCTACTGACTATGGTACCCAACTATCTCTGTTCACGCACCATATGTGGATTGGTGGATTTCTCATAGTTGGCGCTGCTGCACATGCAGCTATTTTTATGGTAAGAGACTATGATCCGACTACTCAGTACAACAATCTTTTAGACCGTGTTCTGAGACATCGTGATGCAATTGTATCACACCTCAACTGGGTATGTATTTTCTTAGGTTTCCATAGTTTTGGTCTATATATTCATAATGATACTATGAGTGCTTTAGGACGTCCTAAAGATATGTTTTCAGATACTGCTATCCAATTACAACCTATCTTTGCTCAATGGATACAAAACACTCATGCTTTAGCACCCAGTTTGACAGCTCCTGATGCAACAGCAAGTACCAGCTTAACCTGGGGAGGTGGTGATTTGATAGCAGTAGGTGCCAAAGTGGCCTTGTTGCCTATTCCATTAGGAACTGCGGATTTTTTAGTGCACCATATTCATGCATTTACTATCCATGTGACTGTATTAATATTACTTAAAGGTGTTTTATTTGCTCGTAGTTCTCGTTTAATACCCGATAAAGCGAATCTTGGTTTTCGTTTTCCTTGCGATGGGCCTGGTAGAGGAGGAACATGCCAAGTATCTGCCTGGGATCATGTCTTCTTAGGGTTATTCTGGATGTACAATGCAATTTCGGTAGTAATATTTCATTTTAGTTGGAAAATGCAGTCCGATGTTTGGGGTAGTATAAGTGATCAGGGAGTGGTAACTCATATTACAGGAGGAAACTTTGCGCAGAGTTCCGTTACAATTAACGGGTGGCTCCGTGACTTTCTATGGGCACAAGCTTCTCAAGTAATCCAATCTTACGGTTCTTCATTATCTGCATATGGTCTTTTATTCTTAGGTGCTCATTTCGTTTGGGCCTTTAGTTTAATGTTCCTATTTAGTGGCCGTGGATATTGGCAAGAACTTATTGAATCTATTGTTTGGGCCCATAATAAATTAAAAGTTGCTCCTGCTATCCAGCCAAGAGCCTTGAGTATTGTTCAAGGACGCGCTGTAGGAGTAGCTCATTACCTTCTGGGTGGAATTGCCACAACATGGGCGTTCTTCCTAGCAAGAATTATTGCAGTAGGATAATGGCTAGGAGGATAAAGCATTATGGCATCAAGATTTCCAAAGTTCAGCCAAGGCTTGGCCCAGGACCCAACTACTCGTCGTATTTGGTTTGGTATTGCTACTGCACATGACTTTGAGAGTCATGATGATATTACCGAAGAGCGCCTTTATCAAAAGATTTTTGCTTCTCACTTTGGTCAGTTAGCTATAATCTTTCTGTGGACCTCTGGTAATTTGTTCCACGTAGCTTGGCAAGGCAATTTCGAAGCATGGGTCCACGACCCCTTACATATAAGACCTATTGCTCATGCAATTTGGGATCCTCATTTTGGTCAACCGGCCGTAGAAGCCTTTACCCGAGGAGGTGCTCCCGGTCCAGTAAATATTGCTTATTCCGGTGTTTATCAGTGGTGGTATACAATTGGTTTACGCACTAATGAAGATCTTTATATTGGAGCTCTTTTCTTGCTATTTCTTTCTGCTCTCTTTTTAACAGCGGGTTGGTTGCATCTACAACCTCAATGGAAACCAAGTGTTTCATGGTTTAAAAATGCCGAATCTCGTCTAAATCATCATTTATCAGGGCTCTTCGGAGTCAGTTCTTTGGCTTGGACGGGGCATTTAGTTCATGTGGCTATTCCTGAATCAAGAGGAGAGCACATAAGGTGGGATAATTTTTTAGATGTAGTACCACATCCCCAAGGGTTGGAACCACTTTTTACAGGTCAGTGGAATCTTTATGCTCAAAATCCTGATTCCAGCAGTCATTTATTTGGTACCGCTAAAGGGGCGGGAACTGCTATTCTAACTCTTCTCGGGGGATTCCATCCACAAACTCAAAGTTTGTGGCTAACTGATATCGCGCATCATCATTTAGCTATTGCATTTGTGTTTTTCATTGCTGGTCATATGTATAGAACCAACTTTGGGATTGGACACAGCATAAAAGATATTTTAGAAGCACATGTTCCTCCGGGAGGCTTATTAGGACGCGGGCATAAGGGTCTTTACAACACAATCAATAACTCTCTTCACTTTCAATTAGGTCTTGCTCTAGCTTCTTTGGGAGTTGTTACTTCTTTAGTAGCTCAACACATGTATTCTTTGCCTGCCTATGCATTCATAGCACAAGATTTTACTACTCAAGCTGCTTTGTATACTCATCATCAATACATTGCCGGATTCATTATGACGGGAGCATTTGCTCATGGAGCTATATTTCTCATTAGAGATTATAATCCAGAACAAAATAAGGATAATGTATTGGCGAGAATGTTGGAGCATAAGGAAGCCATAATATCTCATTTGAGTTGGGTTAGTTTATTCCTAGGTTTTCATACCTTGGGACTTTATGTTCATAACGATGTTATGCTCGCTTTTGGTACTCCAGAAAAGCAAATCTTGATTGAGCCTATATTTGCTCAATGGATACAATCTGCTCATGGTAAGGCCTTATATGGCTTTGATGTGCTCTTATCTTCAGCAAATGATCCAGCATTCAATGCCGGAAAAAGCTTATGGTTACCCGGTTGGTTAAATGCTATTAACGATAATAAAAATTCACTCTTCTTAACAATTGGTCCCGGAGACTTTTTGGTTCATCATGCTATTGCTCTAGGTTTGCATACGACTACATTGATTTTAGTAAAAGGTGCTTTAGATGCGCGCGGTTCTAAGCTAATGCCTGATAAGAAAGATTTTGGTTATAGTTTTCCTTGCGATGGTCCGGGACGGGGCGGTACTTGCGATATTTCGGCCTGGGATGCTTTTTATTTAGCAGTTTTCTGGATGTTGAATACCATTGGATGGGTTACTTTCTATTGGCATTGGAAACATATAACCTTATGGCAGGGAAATGTAGCTCAATTTAATGAGTCTTCCACTTATTTAATGGGGTGGTTAAGAGATTATCTTTGGTTAAATTCTTCACAACTAATTAATGGATACAATCCTTTTGGTATGAACAGTTTATCTGTTTGGGCGTGGATGTTCTTATTTGGACATCTTGTTTGGGCTACTGGATTTATGTTTCTTATTTCTTGGCGTGGATATTGGCAAGAACTGATTGAAACTCTTGCATGGGCTCATGAACGCACACCTCTGGCTAATTTAGTTCGATGGAGAGATAAGCCGGTAGCTCTTTCCATTGTTCAAGCACGATTAGTTGGATTAGCTCACTTTTCTGTAGGCTATATATTCACCTATGCAGCTTTCTTAATCGCCTCTACATCAGGTAAATTCGGTTAATTCTTTTTATACACAGTTTTTAGATTTTTAAATCTAATCTCTGTGTATAAAAAGAAGGAGTAATCCACGTAATACTTCTCCATCTCAAATTTGATCTATATTCTTTATATAAAGTAGCTGAATCATTATGGCAAGAAAAAGTCTCATTCAAAGAGAGAAAAAGAAACAAAGATTGGAAAGGAAATATAATTTGCTTCGCCAATCTTTGAAAAAAGAGATGAGCGAAGTCTCATCACTGGATGAAAAATTGGAAATTTATAGAAAATTACAATCTCTACCGCGTAATAGTGCACCTACACGTCTTCGCCGACGTTGTTTGAAGACTGGAAGACCCAGAGCCAATTATAGAGACTTTGAATTATCCGGATATATAATCCGTGAAATGGCTCACGCATGTTTGTTGGCTGGGGTAACAAAATCGAGTTGGTAGGGTAAAGAAAAGAATTATTTAAAGTTATTGTTATGATAGAAATAAAGTTATTGTTACGATAGAAAAGTCCCTCCCTATATAAGGGAGGGAGAATAGAATACCCAAGGGATTGCTCGATGTACCCATTTTTATGGTATTATAAGAAAGGTTAATATGAAGGGATAACGCGGAGTAGAGCAGTTTGGTAGCTCGCAAGGCTCATAACCTTGAAGTCATGGGTTCAAATCCCGTCTCCGCAAAGACACAATAAATTTAATATATCTTAGCTGTATGTATAAATACGATACAAATACGACTAAACCAATACGATAACTTTCTATTCTACAGATAGGCGGGTAGCGGGAATCGAACCCGCATCTTCTCCTTGGCAAGGAGAAATTCTACCATTCAACCATACCCGCATTTGACTCGTTATATGGGTATATATTAATACCCATATATACCCATTCTATGGAGGTCAATTTTTCTATTTCAATAGATTTATTGATCAATTCTATTTCAATAGATTTATTGATCAATTATCAATCATATTAATAAATAACCTCTCCCTTGAGCACTTTCATTACCTGGTTTTTTATTTATCGTAAATTCAATTCCTTTGTGAATTAATTTAGGCCCAGGGGGAGGAAGGATAAAAAGATCAATATATCTTAAGATATGAAAGAATTTAGAATACCTACTAAAAAGACTAATCCAATCCATAATGATACACCTGAAAATAGTACATTTTTTTTACTTGACCAGCCATTAGGAGAGGAAAGTGCGACAGGTACACCAATTACTAGTAGAATTGAAATCGCAATTAATGCAAACACAGACGATTGGAACGCAATAGTCATGATTGTAATCTTAAAAGCTTCCAACAGATTCAAAAGGCTATACCATTCGATCCCTATCCGGTCTTTTTAATGAAAATGCACTACGGATTTTTATTTGATCATAAATGAATCGAAATTTTAGAATTTCGAGTATAAAGAAAGAATAAGCAAATTTTTTTTTATCATCATAATAGTTATATATATATAACTATTAGCCCTATAGACAGATATTATCTGTTGGGATAAAATGAGTTATGCTCATTGGGGAGAGATGGCCGAGTGGTTGATGGCTCTGGTCTTGAAAACCGGTATAGTTAAAAACTATCGAGGGTTCGAATCCCTCTCTCTCCTTTTGTTGATCGAACAATTTAACCTAGCTTATGAAAAAAAAAAAAATCCTAGATAGAACTTAGTTCAGTACCAAAAAAAATGCTCGGCTATACCTATACTATATATAGCCGAGCAACAAGGATTCAGTTGGAAGAATAATGGCAAAGGATATAACTATCCTTCTAATATCTAAAAATAAATTAGATATTTATAGTTTTATCTCTGGTTTAATTAAGAGGGGTCATGGAAAGAACAGGTTCAAAATCACGATCAATTCCTTTCTCAAATCCTGCTGCAGCTGCACGAGCTCTTCCTGCATGCCACAAATGACCTACGAAAAAGAAAAATCCTAGAACAAAATGAGAAGTGGCTAACCAACTTCGAGGTGAGACATAATTGACCGCATTAATTTCGGTAGCTACACCACCCACAGAATTTAAAGAACCTAAAGGAGCATGAGTCATATATTCTGCTGAACGTCGTTCTTGCCAAGGTTGTATGTCTTTTTTCAGCTTACTCAGGTCCAAACCATTAGGACCTCTTAAAGGTTCCAACCAGGGAGCACGAAGATCCCAAAAACGCATCGTTTCCCCTCCAAAAATAATTTCTCCAGTAGGAGAACGCATAAGATATTTACCTAAACCAGTGGGCCCTTGGGCAGACCCCACACTAGCTCCAAGACGCTGGTCTCTAACTAGAAAAGTAAATGCTTGTGCTTGAGAGGCCTCTGGGCCGGTAGGTCCATAGAATTCACTGGGATAAGCTGTATTGTTAAACCAAACAAAACAACAAGCAATGAAACCAAAGACAGAGAGAGCTGCCAAACTATAAGATAAGTAAGCTTCTCCGGACCATACAAACGCACGGCGAGCCCACGCAAAAGGTTTTGTTAAGATGTGCCAGATACCACCGAAGATACAAATGGAACCTAACCACACATGTCCTCCAATTAGATCTTCTAGATTGTCCACACTAACAATCCATCCCTCCCCTCCAAAAGGGGATTTTAGTAAATAACCAAATATAGTACTTGGGTTAAGCGTAAGGTTCGTAATTTTTCTTATATCTCCACCGCCGGGAGCCCAGGTATCATATATGCCACCAAAATATAAAGCCTTAAACACTAGGAGAAAAGCACCAACACCTAGCAAGATTAGGTGAATACCTAAAATTGTGGTCATTTTGTTCCTATCTTTCCATACATAACCAAAAAATGGAAAAGATTCTTCTAAAGTTTCGGGTCCAATTAGTGCGTGATAAATACCACCGAAGCCTAAAACTGCAGAAGAAATTAAGTGAAGTACCCCGGATACAAAATAGGGAAAAGTGTCCACAATTTCCCCACCAGGACCGACTCCCCATCCTAGAGTAGCTAGATGGGGAAGTAAAATCAATCCTTGTTCATACATAGGTTTTTCTGGTACAAAATGAGCCACCTCAAATAAATTCATTGCTCCAGCCCAGAATACAATTAATCCGGCATGAGCCACATGAGCTCCAAGTAATTTGCCTGACAAATTAATAAGTCGAGCATTACCAGCCCACCAAGCGAAACCAGTGGTTTCTTGGTCACGACCAGCTAAAGTTAGAGTTCCATTAAAGAGCGTTTCCACGGGGTAGAACCTCCTCAGGGAATATAAGATTTTCATGAGGCTGATCCTGAGCCGCCATCCAAGCGCGAATACCTTCGTTCAAAAGAATATTTTTTGTATAAAAAGTTTCAAATTCAGGATCTTCTGCTGCACGAATCTCCTGGGAAACAAAATCATAAGCACGTAAGTTTAGAGCTAGGCCAACTACTCCAATGGCACTCATCCATAAACCGGTCACCGGTACAAATAACATGAAGAAATGTAACCAACGTTTATTGGAAAAAGCAACCCCAAAAATTTGGGACCAGAAACGGTTCGCAGTGACCATAGAATAAGTCTCTTCGGCTTGAGTTGGGTTAAAAGCACGGAATGTATTTGCACCATCACCGTCTTCAAATAAAGTATTTTCTACGGTAGCACCGTGAATAGCACATAGAAGAGCAGCACCCAATACTCCGGCAACTCCCATCATATGAAATGGATTCAAGGTCCAATTATGAAAACCTTGAAAAAAGAGGATAAATCGGAAAATAGCTGCTACGCCAAAACTAGGCGCAAAAAACCAACCAGACTGACCTAATGGATAGATCAAGAATACGGAAACAAAAACAGCAATCGGAGCAGAGAACGCAATTGCATTATAAGGTCGTAATTGTACAGATCGAGCAAGTTCAAATTGGCGTAACATAAAGCCTATTAGACCAAAAGCACCATGAAGAGCAACGAAAGTCCATAGACCACCTAATTGACACCAGCGAGTAAAATCTCCTTGTGCTTCAGGACCCCATAATAGTAGCAAAGAATGTGCCAAACTATTAGCAGGCGTAGAAACTGCAGCAGTTAAAAAATTACAACCTTCCAAATAGGAACTGGCCAACCCGTGAGTATACCACGAAGTCACAAAAGTTGTGCCCGTGAACCATCCGCCTAGTGCAAAATAAGCACAAGGAAAAAGCAATAAACCGGACCAACCCACAAAAACAAAACGGTCTCTGCGTAGCCAGTCATCCATAATATCAAATAAAGTTTGTTCCTCTTTGGAAGACTTTCCAAGGGCTATAGTCATAGTAATCCTCCTATTTAACTATTTCAACCTTTTCCGAACACCCTATTCGATAGAATCAAAGGGTATACACTGTTTTATATTGAAATATTTATGGACAATTTTTCATCCATCATCCCTTTCAATAAATCGGGTTTCGAAGATTCCTTATTGGCACGGATTTTATATTGAAACCGAATTACTTATATATAGTAAATGCATGATAATTCGAAGTTGTTTCTATTTCATTTTTTTCTTATCTTTTTTTTTTATCTCAATTCCAATCTATTTTCCACTGGTAGAATGACCAAAATAAAATGTCTTGTACAAACATAGTAAGAATGTTTGGTACATCATAATCGAATTATGCTTTTAAAGATAAAAGGAAAATACTTCCATCTAGAATTCAGACTTACATATCCATTTTTTTTTTTTGAAAGAAAAAAATCATTCGACAGAATATCCAATTAACAACCAAATATGAGAGTATTTGAATAATTTCATGAAGGTTCACTTAATCTACCTCAATTTTCAATATAAGAATAACTTATATTATTAATCAGTCAATGGGTTAGGTTCACTTACTTCTCATTTTTATTTAGTTTTATAAGTAATACGTACTAATTTCAATTAGTAATTCTTCAATGAAAAATACGAAAGTGAAGTATATTATGCCTAATCTTATACTATTCCTCGTCTTATTAGTAGCGAGATATAAGAAAAAAAGTTCTATCTAAAAAAAACAAAATTATATATGTTAGTTGTCCTCAATTATATTAACATGTTCTATTCCGTTATAACAAAAAAAGGTATATTGCAGCTTTTTTGTCTTAATCAAATAAATGTTTAAAATAACAACTGGGCTTTATTGCAAGCAAGAGCCCTTTATCGGGCTTGAACCGATGACTTACGCCTTACCATGGCGTTACTCTACCCCTGAGTTAAAAGGGCTTTTGACCATTTCATTACCAATGGAGAAGTCTATTACATATTCGATAGATGCCAAATAATGGGATCAATAATAGAAATTAATTGAATATAGTTATATTGTCGATCCTGACAACACAAGAAGAATATTCAATAATGAAATATGAAGAAAGATTCTTTTATATTGACAAATTCCTAGGGATTTGAATATTATAACAATAAGTAGGCCCCTATCGTCTAGTGGCCCAGGACATCTCTCTTTCAAGGAGGCAACGGGGATTCGATTTCCCCTAGGGGTACTAGGTAGGCTAGGAAAGTCATTATAGTACCTAATTAGGTACTATAATCAACTTCCCATTTTTCCCTGGGTCGATGCCCGAGTGGCTAATGGGGACGGACTGTAAATTCGTTGGCAATATGCCTACGCTGGTTCAAATCCAGCTCGGCCCAATACCAACTTGATAGATTGAGATAGATATTTATCTATCAGATAAGAAAGGTAATTGGTTTTTGAATCCCCTACCCTACTGTATAGAGAAAGAATCGGGACGAACAGTTTTGATATTATAAATTTGAAAGAGAAAAGTTTTACAAATACGACCCGACGCAGTTTTTTTTTTTATTACAGTTTAGTCAATAAACTGTACCTAGTGGGATTGTAGTTCAATTGGTTAGAGTACCGCCCTGTCAAGACGGAAGTTGCGGGTTCGAGCCCCGTCAGTCCCGATTCAATAAATTGAGCAATTGTTTGAGCGATTCCTACCCCAAACAAGAGCAAAAAAGGGAAATAGAGTAGACTAGAATAGATTTGACATCTTTTTTTACACATTTTGTGTGTGGATTCGCCAAATTATTAGATCCGCAATCTTTTTTTCCTTGAGAAATAAAAAAAGGCGTAGTAAGATAGATCTGTGTTAGGAAGAATACCGTGTATAGATTTACGCTCTGCGTTCATCTCTCATATTTTTGTTTGCTCATCAATTTTTTACTAGACCCTTTTTGGTTTTTGACTATTATCAAAACCATATATCTCTATATAGATAGATCCTGTTCTAATATATAATAGACATTAACATAAAAAAAATATTTGATTGAGACTTTTTTTTGTCAAAAAAAAAAAAAAAAGAGATACTCTATGAGATCAAATCTCGAGTTATTTTAAAACGAAGCGAAAATCAATCATGGAAGTAAATAACCTTGCATTTATTGCTATTCTATTATTCATTGCAGTGCCCACTGCTTTTCTAATCGTCATTTACGCGCAAACGAAGCCTCAAAGTGAACTAGAGTGATTACTTAGAATCTAGAATTAGTCTAAATCGTAACTATAAAAAAGTTATAGCGGTCAGTAGATTTTTTTTGAGAAGAAGTAGTTACAAAACAATTTTCGTTTGTACCACTTATATACAGATTTTGGATAAGTAGATCTAAATTATAATTTGTCTCGTGGGAACTAGACATAATTTCTTACATATCTCTGGAAAAGTTGATGTAAATAAAAACATAGGTGTTATTTTGATTTGAATAATATTTTCAAAAATATTTATAATACGAATACGCATTGTTTACTATTCCATAGTAATATACAAAATTGTATATCGTAAAGGCAAAAAATTGATATGGAAAAGACAGAGCAATAATGCTTCATATGCTTTAACAGATGTATAGTGAAAAATAGTATGGTTCGCTATATAAAACTCTACTTCATATTTAGAAAATATGAAGTAGAATTTTATTTCTAACATGATCAATTTGATATTATAAATCATCTCGTTGATAATTTAGTTTAACGATAGATAAATAATTAATGATAGTAATGATTTAATCATCGTAATAATCATTGTTTATTTGTTTTTAACAGAACGATTAAAAACAGAAGGACTATTCAAATTCTATTAAATTCCACTTCTACCCCATACTACGAGTGAAAGAGAAAAAGTAAAAACTACCATTAGAGCAGCCCAAGCGATACCGACTATATCCATACGAATCCCTCTCTTTTTAAAAACTTAAAAAAAAGTAAAAAAAAAAAAAAAATAATAATATCATTATTGATTCTTGATGATAATTGAACTATTCAAAATAGTGCAAAGTGGGAATCTTCTACCTTCCTATTCTGAAAGGATGAGTCGACAGTAGAGGCTTCTCAAAATTTTTTATTGTAACTAATTACTATAAACTACCTATCAGATCAGACATTAACGAGAAAATTGAATTTTATTTGCTATATTAGCAATAGCACCTGAAGCTACACAAGTTGTCTCCAAAAGACATGGATACAAATAGAGACTTTTGTATTTGTTTACACTACCAAGGCGACACCCAGATTTGAACTGGGGATCGAGGATTTGCAGTCCCCTGCCTTACCACTTGGCTATGCCGCCATCCCCATATCTAGTTTATCCTAAGGTAAAAAGATATTTTGCTTTATTTATCGGTCGGAGATGATATGTAAGGTATTTCACGTATTCTTGTTTATCACTCGGATATGCCATAATAACCAATTTATAGTCCCCAGGTCTAATAGGGGATTTAGACTTTTCCAATAGGAAAAAGAGGAATTGGTTTTCAATTATCTTATTGAAATGGAACCTATAACCTATTAATATCGGTTAGGAATTTAAGTTCCTGCCTTTAGTATAGAATAGGAATTTAGAGTACCCAATTAAGTATACTAAATCCACTTTTGTCTGTCAATAACTAGAGAATTTACAACTATAGAAATATTTACATCATATATCATTTTTAAATAATAAAAGAAAATAGCTTCCTTTTTTTCTTTTTTTTTTGATATAGTGAACAAAACATGTCAATTTTTTGTCGAATTTATTCGTCTAGATTAATGGGGAATACAATATCGAAATATAAAATTGACTATAGAAATATAGGATAGCAAACATTCAATGCGATTAGAAGAAAATAAAGGAATATTTACAATTCCCCAATTTGGTAAAATACAACTTGAAGGATTTTTTCGTTTTATCAATCAAGGCTTAATAGAAGAAATCAATAACTTTTCAAAAATTGAAAGCTCAAATAAAAAGATAAAAATTCTTCTTTTTGGTTCTGAATATAAACTAACAGAACCTTTCATTAAAGAGAGAGATGCTGTATATATGTCTGTTACATATAACTGTCAATTATATGTACCAGCAAGATTGATTAAGAAAACTAAGAAAACTTGTGAAATACAGGACCAGATTTTATATCTGGGAGATATTCCTTTGATGAATTCTAAAGGAACTTTTGTAATAAATGGAAATTACAGAGTCGTGGTCAATCAAATAGTAAGAAGCCCCGGTATTTATTACACTTGGAAACGAAAACCGTCGGGAAACATTATCTGGATTGGCACAATAATTTCAGATTGGGGAGGAAGATCAAGATTAGAGCTTAATAAAAAAAAAGAAAAGATATGGATTCGTATAAACAAAAAAAAAATATCTGTTTTACTTTTTTTATTGGCTATGGGTCTAAATTTCGAAGAGATTTTTAACTATAAGAATGTTAAAGCATTTTTCCAATATTCGAAGGAGTATTATACATACAAGTACGATTGGTATGGCGGGAAGCGGAAAGCTATTTTGAAACTTTATAAAAAACTTTACATAAGTGACGAAAATGAAGAAGAAGGAGAAGAAGAAGAAGAAGAAGAAGAAGAAGAAGAATTGGATTTTGAGTCTATAGATGAAAAAGTAACAACATTTTTTCGAACGAAATGTTTATTAGGAAAGATGGGTCGACGAAATCTGAATAAAAAACTAAGTCTTGATATACCCGAGAACGAAATTTTATTATTACCGTACGATATATTGGCTGCTGTGGATTACCTTATCAAAGTGCAATTTGGAGCAGGTACACCCGATGATATAGATCACTTACAAAATCGATATATTCGTTCTGTAGCAGATTTATTACAAGAGCAATTACGATTAGCTCTATATGATTTCAAAGAAGCAGTTGAAAAAACTATATTACCTGCTGTATCAATCAATGCTAAAAAGAGAATAACTCTTATTAAATTGGAAACTTTAATTTCATTAACGGGTACTTTTCAGAATTTTTTTGGGTTACATCCCTTATCACAATTTTTGGATCAAACTAATCCGTTGTCAGAAATAGTTCATAGTCGAAAAGTGAGCTCTTTGGGCCCTGGAGGATTGACAAGTCGAACGTCTACTTTTCGTACACGGGATATTCATCCTAGTCATTATGGACGTATTTGTCCGATTACGACATCCGAAGGAATAAATGTTGGGCTTATTGGATCGTTATCTATTTATGCAACGCTTGGTCATTACGGCTCTTTACAAAGTCCATTCTATAGGCTATCTGAGAGATCGAACAAAGATCATATGGTTTATCTATTACCGGGAGAAGATGAATACTATCGGATAGCTATAGGAAATTCTCTGGCATTAAATCAAGGGGTTCCAGAGGAACAATTGACTGCAGCTCGATTTCAACAAGAATTTTTATTTTTTGCATGGGACCAAATTCATTTCAGAAGTATTTTCCCTTCCCAATATTTTTCCGTTGGAGTTTGTCTTATTCCTTTTATCGAACATAATGATGCGAATCGTGCTTTAATGGGTTCTAATATGCAGCGTCAAGCACTTCCACTTGTTCAACCTGAGAAGTGTATTGTTGGAACTGGATTGGAGGGTCAAGTAGCTCTAGATTCAGGAAGTGTAGCTATAGCCAAGCAAGGGGGAAAAATAAAGTATATTGATGGTGAAAATATAATCATAACTTCATCTGTTGCTCGAGACAATATAGAAACAGAATTGATTCTATATCAACGTTCTAATAGTGATACTTGTATGCATCAAAAACCCCGAGTTCGCCAAGGGGAATATGTAAAGAGGGGACAAATTATAGCAGACAGTGCAGCTACAGCAGGGGGAGAACTTTCTTTGGGAAAAAACATTTTAGTGGCCTATATGCCATGGGAAGGATACAATTTTGAAGATGCAATACTTATTAGTGAACGTCTGGTATATGAAGACATTTTTACTTCTTTTCAGATCGTAAGATACGAAATTGGAGTTTATTTTACGGACCAGGGCCCTGAAGTAATAACTAGAGAAATACCTCATTTAAATGCTTACTTACTCCGTCATCTGGACGAAAACGGCATTGTAATGATAGGATCTTGGATAGAAACAGGTGATATATTAGTAGGTAAATTAATACTGGAAGCAGAAGAAGACTCACTAATAAATACTCCAGAAGGAAAATTATTACAAGCTTTATTTGATATTAAGGCACCTACTGGAAAAGAAAATTGTTTCAGAGTCCCTAAAGGTGTAAAAGGTCGAGTTATCGATGTGAGATGCTTTCAGGAGTTCGAGGAGGAGGAAGACGATTATCTCGGCGATATTGTAGAAAAAGTTCATGTATATATTTTACAAAAACGTAAAATACAAGTGGGTGATAAAGTAGCGGGAAGGCATGGTAATAAAGGTATTATTTCAAAAATTTTGCCCAGGCAAGATATGCCTTATTTACAAAATGGAACACCAGTGGACATGGTATTAAATCCATTAGGGGTACCTTCACGAATGAATGTAGGACAGATCTTTGAATGTTTACTTGGTTTAGCAGGAAAACTAATGAACAAACATTATAGACTTCCACCTTTTGACGAAAGGTACGAGCGAGAAGCTTCTAGAAAACTAGTGTTTTCTGAGCTTTATAAAGCTAGCGAGCAAACAGCTAATCCATGGGTATTTGAAACTGATAATCCTGGAAAACATAGATTAATTGATGGAAGAACAGGAAAGGTTTTTGAACAACCTGTTACAATAGGAATAGCTTATATATCGAAATTGTGCCATCAAGTTGACGACAAAATTCATGCACGTTCCCGTGGGCCTTATGCGTTGGTTACACAACAACCTCTAAAAGGAAAATCCTCCAGAGGAGGACAACGAGTAGGAGAAATGGAAGTTTGGGCTCTAGAAGGTTTTGGTGTTGCTTATATTTTACACGAGATACTTACTTTAAAATCTGATCATATGGACACTCGTGAAAAAATATTTGGTGCCATTTTCAACGGAGAACCAATGCCTAAACCTACCACTTTTACAGAATCTTTCCGATTGCTCAGTCGAGAACTACGATCTTTAGCTCTAGAATTGAATCATACTACTCTATCTGAGATAGACTTTCAGATAGATAAGAAGGAAGTTTGATCAAAATGAATCAAAATTTATTTATTATGAATGACCAGAATAAACACGAACAACTTCAAATTGGATTAGTTTCTCCCGAGCAGATTCTCGCTTGGTCTGAAAGAACATTACCTAATGGAGAAAGAGTCGGACAAGTGACTGCAGAACAGATTTTAGATTATAGAACTTATGAACCAATAAGAGGTGGATTACTTTGTGAAAGGATATTTGGACCTAGGAAAAGGGGAGTTTGTGCTTGTGTAAAACCTCCAATGATAGAAAATGAGAAGGAAAACTACGACTCCAATTTTTGTACTCAATGTGGAGTTGAACTTGTTATTGATCCTCGAATTCGAAGATATCGAATGGGATACATTAAACTGGCATGTCCAGTTGTTCATATTTGGTATTTCAAACGACGTCCCAGTTATATCGCGAATCTATTAAATAAAACTCGTAAAGAATTAGAAGACCTAGTATACTGCGATGTGTGACTTGATCACAAGCTCCGATTATACAGATCCATAGGAACTGTCATCCTATTCAATCTAATTGGGATGCCCTTAGCTCTGACACGTCCCTCGGCAAGAGGGGCATGAAGCTCAGAATTAGAACCATGTTGATAAAGAGGAATGAATCTAGGGTTAATATCTTGAGTAATATATTAATTTCAATTACTAATTGGACTTCGTAAAAATACTTCTTTTATCAGAAACAGAAACAAAATGGAATCAAAAATCTGTTTCATTTTTATTTTTATTCTAGATCAAAGAGAAAATATGGTTATAGGAGTCTATTCATCGCACATATGCTTCAAATAGTATTGTAACCATCGAAGTAAAACAGAAACCTACAGGATCAATTAATAAAGAGATAGAGACAAGTAAATCCCATATGAATTTCACAATAAATTAAAGAAAAGATCTTTCACAAAGAAATGTATCGTTCAAAAGGGAAAAGACTGCTCATTAATTACATATTTATGTCATAATACGAATTGTAAACCAATAATCGAATTCACTTGGCACTTGAGCAAAGAGTAACTATTTAGTTTTATCACTTGGGGACGAAAACCGTCGGGAAACATTGTCTGTATCAGAGAGCAAAAAACATTTTTTGCATAATGATACATAATCACTTTCCATTTGGGTATAGTTACTTGAGCCGGATGAGAGGAAACTTTCATGTCCGATTCTGAGGGGGGGAAAAAAGATTGTAAAACCTATCCAAATGTTTTTATTACTAGGCCCACAGTTAACAAGCCAACTTTATTGCGATTTCAGGGAAAACTTCGTGAATATGAGTCTAAATCTTGGGCAAAAGATATTGCTTCTTATCTCTCTTGGGATTTTGCGCTATTTCAAGAGCGAGAAATTGCCACTGGAGGAAAAGCTATCAAAGAACAATTAGCTGGTCTAGATCTGCAAATGATTATAGATCATTCATATATAGAATGGAAGGAAATAGATACGAAAATATCTATATTATTGGAGATACAACCCCAATTTTTGAAGAAAGACTCTCCTTTGAAAAAACTATATAATAGTATCAAGAAAAAACTTATTTCACTTCAAAGAAGAAAGGATCGCCTGGTTCGACGGATGAAATTTGCTCAATATTTTATTCAAACAAATGTAGAACCACAATGGATGGTTTTATGCCTATTACCAGTTCTTCCTCCCGACCTGAGGCCAATGTATAAATTAAATGAAGGTGGAGTGATTACTTCGGATCTCAATGAACTTTATCTAAAAGTTATCCGTCGAAATAATAATCTTTTAGAATCCATAGAATGGACTCGTGCATTTCTAATACCAAATTTATTGTTTGATCAAAAGAAATTAGTCCAAAAAGCTGTAGATGCACTTCTTGATAACAGTATAGGCGCGCAACCGGTGAAAGATAGTAAGGATAGACCTTATAAATCGTTCTCAGATTTCCTCCAAGGGAAAGAAGGAAGATTTCGTGAAAATTTACTTGGAAAACGGGTCGATTATTCAGGTCGTTCTGTTATTGTGGTAGGTCCCCATCTCTCATTGTATCAATGTGGATTACCCCGAGAAATCGCAATAGAACTTTTTCAAGCATTTTTAATTCGTGATCTAGTTGAACGACAGATTGCTCCCAATCTAAGAACTGCTAAATTTTTAATTCGAGATAGGAAACCTATTATATGGAACGTACTTAAACAGACTATCCAAAGACATCCCATATTGTTAAATCGAGCACCCACCTTACACAGATTAGGAATACAAGCATTTCTACCCATTTTAATAAAAGAACGTGCCATTCGGTTACACCCATTGGTTTGCGCAGGGTTTAATGCAGACTTTGATGGAGATCAGATGGCTGTCCACGTACCTTTATCTATGGAAGCTCAAGTAGAAGCTCGTTTACTTATGTTTTCTCATCTCAATCTTATCTCTCCAACTATAGGAGACCCTATTTGTGTACCGACTCAAGATATGCTTCTAGGACTTTATAGATCAACTATTCAAAAAAACCAGGGCATTTATGAAAATAGATACCACCCGAATAATTCAAAAAAGAAGATCGTCTCACCTTCGTTTTATAGCTATGATGATGCGCTTAAAGCTTATGAACAAAAACAAATTGATTTAGACAGTCCTTTATGGCTCCGATGGAGGAGAGATATAGATACCTCTATTATTAATTCAGTAAATCGAGAACTTCCTATCGAAGTTCAATATGAATCTTTCGGTACCTTCTACGAAATCTATGATCATTTTCGAATAAGAAAATGTAGAGTGGGGGAAATACTTAATAAATACATTCGAACGACCGTTGGTCGTATTCGTTTTAATCGAGAAATAGAAGAAGCTATAAAAGGTTTGTGGACTTATGATATCCGACAAGAACTGTCACTATTCAGAATTTAATGTTATTAATCTTATGATCCTTTCATTGATGCAGAGATAAAGATTAAAGGAGCTTTGGAGCTTAAACCCATTGCTGATTCCTACTCCCCACCCAAAATGGGGAGATTTTATCCAAAATGGAAATATTTTATTGATACAACCTAAATTTAAAATACCCTCTTTATTCTTATGATACAACCTAAATTCAAAGTACCCTTTCCTTTTGAAGTGCCCTTTTTTAATAAAGGGATGGATAAATTTGTTATGAAGCACCTTATTAAAAGATTCGTAAATCAATTTGGAATGACATATACATCACATGTATTAGATCAACTGAAGATTTTAGGTTTCCAGCAAGCTACCGATGCAGCTATTTCATTAGGAATTGATGATCTTTTAACAACACCAGCTAAACTATGGCTTATCCAAGATGTGCAGCAACAAGGGTTTGTTTCGGAAAGACATCATGATTATGGAAATGTACATGCAGTGGAAAAATTACGTCAATTGATTGAGATATGGCATGCTACCAGTGAATATTTGAAACGAGAAATGAATCCGAATTTTAAGATGACTGATCCTCTTAATCCAGTACATATGATGTCCTTTTCAGGAGCTAGAGGAAGTATATCTCAAGTTCACCAATTAGTAGGTATGAGAGGATTAATGTCAGATCCTCAAGGAAAAATTGTCGATCTACCCATTCAAGGAAATTTACGTGAAGGACTTTCCTTAACAGAATATATTATTTCCTGTTACGGTGCTCGTAAAGGAGTTGTAGATACTTCTATACGAACAGCAGATGCTGGATATCTCACACGTAGACTTGTTGAAGTAGTACAACACCTCGTTGTACGTAAAGTAGATTGTGGTACTATACAAGGTCTTTTTGTAAATCTTATTCAAGATCAAGAAACAATCAAAAATCAATTTGTTCTACAAACACTCATTGGGCGCGTATTAGCAGATGATGTATATATAAAGGGAAGATGTATTGCCACGCGCAATGAAGATATTGGAATTAAACTTGCCAATCAATTCTATTATTTCCAAATACAACCAATATATATACGAACCCCTTTTACTTGCAAAAGTATATCTTGGATTTGTCAATTATGTTATGGTCGGAATACTACTCATAGTAACTTAATCGAATTAGGAGAAGCAGTTGGCATTATTGCAGGCCAATCAATTGGAGAGCCGGGAACTCAACTAACATTAAGGACTTTTCATACTGGTGGGGTATTTACGGGTGATATTGCAGAACATATACGAGCCCCGTTCACCGGAAAAATGGAATTCAACGAAAATTTCGTTTTTCCTACCCGCACCCGTCATGGGCACCCTGCTTATATATGCCATAATAGTTTAGACGTGACTATCGATAATCAATATGAAGTACAAAACTTAACGATTCCGCCAGAAAGCTTGCTATTCATTCAGAATAATCAACTCGTGGAATCGGAACAAATAATTGCTGAGATTCGTGCAAAAAAACCCCCTTTTAAAGAGAAAGTAAAGAAATATATATATTCTGGCCTGACAGGAGAAATGCACTGGAATATCCCTATGCTGTCTAATTTAATAGAAAAGACAACTCATTTATGGGTATTATCGGGAGGGATATATGAATCCGCTTTTCATAAAGATCAAGATCAAGTGGATATTACAGAGCTTCTTCTTTACAAACATAAATCACTTTCGAATTATTCAGTGGATCAGGTGAAACACGAATCAGTTGACTCAAACTGTTTTGAAAGAGGGAAAAAAATCTTCAATTATCTCGAAACTGATCGAACCATAGCTAACGAACATCAAGACTCTATCGATTGCACCATTCTTTTTGAAAATACCAACAATATGAGGGTAAAAAAAGAACTCATCGTGCCATTATGGTGTGATAAACAATTGGGGAAGCGAAGAATCCCTTGTCCTCATTTAATTCTTAGAATGCCTATAGAATCTATTTTCTATAAAAATGAAAATAACAATATTTTTGCTTTTTTGAATGACCCTCGTTCAAAAATGATAAAATATGGGAATATTCTCGGGGGTTATTCAATTGAAAAAGAAAGGAATTTTCTTGAAAATCAATTAGACGGAAGGCCCAGATTAAAAATAAAAAAGGCTTATGTTTCTCTCATTTCAGTAAGAACAAATAAGATCATTATCAATATAATTCAAATTAGCTTGCTGAAATACCCTTCTTTTAATATGGCAAGTTCTCCATTTTTGTTTCATAACAAATTAGGTCACACTAATTCTTTTTTTTCGAATGATCAAAGTAAATTACTTAGTAAGGGAACTATTCGTTCAGTACCTAATGAGAATAAAAAAGATCAATCTTTTATTATTCTGTCTACTTCTGATTTTTTGCAAATCGTTTTGTTTAATGATTCTTTAAAAAGCTTAAATACAGTAAAAAAGTCGGATGCAAATAAAAAAATGGCATTGTCAGGTTTCCTGGGTTATTTACATAGTATTTCTAATCGTTTTCCATACTGTCGTTTGATGACTTATAAAAAAGTATTACTAAATGAACGTTCAATTTCTAACAATGACTCGAATACTTTTCAAGTAGCTAAATGCTATTTTATGGACGAAAAGAGGGAAATTTATAAATTTGATTCATGCAGAAATATTCTTTTCAATTTTAATTTGTACTTTTCCCTATCCAATTTTTTTGAAAAAACATTTCCAGTAGTCAGCCTTGGACAATTTTTTTGCAAAAGTATATGGATATTCGAAGATAAACAACTCCAAGGATCTGGTCAAATTGTAGTTGTTCGTGAGGGATCTTTTATCATTAGATTAGCTAAACCCTATTTGGGTACTCGAGGAGCAACTCATAATAGTTATTATGGGAAAATTCTTTACGAAGGAGATACATTAATAACCATGTCATACGACAGATTAAAATCCGATGATATAATTCAAGGTCTTCCTAAAGTTGAACAATTATCAGAAGCCCGCTCGAATACTTTAATATCGAAAAATCGAAAAAAAAAATTTAAAGAATTGAACAGACACCTGGCAAGATTTTTTGGAAACTTTTGGGGGTCATTCACCAGTGTTAGAATAACTATGGAGGATAATCAGAATCAGTTGGTCAATGAAATTCAAAAGATTTATCGATCCCAGGGGGTACAAATTTCTGATAAGCATATAGAAATTATTGTGCGCCAAATTACATCGAAAGTTTTAGTTGTAGATGTCGAAAAGTCCGAAAATAAAAATTTTGAAAATGGACTAAATAGTCTTTTTTTACCCGGAGAACTCATTAGATTATCACAAGCACAAAGAATGGATCGTGCTCTCGAAAAAAGAATAAACTATCGAACCATTTTATTGGGAATGACAAACGCATCTCTGAATACTCAAAGTTTTCTATCGGAAGCGAGTTTTCAGGAAACTGCTCGGGTCTTAGCGAAATCTGCTCTTCAAGGTCGCATTGATTGGTTGAAGGGCTTGAAGGAAAATGTTATTCTCGGGAGAATGATACCTGTTGGTACTGGATTCAACCGTTTGAAAAAACGGAGTAAAATAGATCCGAGAATGAGTAAGAAAAATATATTTCTAATAAAAGTGAAAGATTTTTTCTTTAAAGTTTTATTGCAAAAACAAAAAAAAAAAGTTCTAAAAAAACTAGTCAAAATAAAGAAAAAATCAAAACGAGTAGGAGTAGTAAAAAAGTAATTTATAAAAAAAGAAATCTAACAATTTGCTTTAATTGTATAAAAATAAATAAAAAATCAAATGAATACTTGTACCAAGTAGGCTACGGCAAGCAATTTAACCCATTCCATTGGAATGTAGGTATTCCAGTTCATATTAAAAAGCAAAAAAAGAAAATGACGAAAAAAAATTGGAACATCAATTTGAAAGAAATGGTAAGAGTAGGAGTTCATTTTGGTCATGAGACAAAAAAATGGAATCCTAAGATGGCACCTTACATTTTTAAAGAACGTCAAAATAGTCATATTATAAATTTGACTTATACCGCTCGTTTTTTATCAGAAGCCTGTGATTTTGTGTTTGATGGAGCAAAAAGAGGAAAACAATTTATGATAGTTGGTACAAAACATCAAACAGCTGATGCAGCTAAATTAGCTGCTTTAGCAGCTCGATGTCATTATGTAAATAAAAAATGGTTCGCGGGTATGTTAACTAATTGGTTTACTACAGAAGCAAGACTTGAAAAATTAAAAAATTTAATGAAAAAAAAAAATACGGGAGGATTTGATCAATTTACGAAGAAAGAAGCAGCAATACTCAGGAGAGAATTGAACAAATTACAGGAAGATCTGGGAGGTATTAGATACATGAAAAAATTGCCCGATATTGTAATAATTCTCGATCAAAAAGGAGAATATACTGCTATTCGGGAATGTAGAACTTTGGGTATTCCCACAATTTGCTTAGTTGATACAGATTGTGACCCGGATCTCGTGGATATCCCAATCCCAGCCAATGATGATGGTAGAGGACCAATCCGACTGATCCTAAATAAATTAATTTTAGCAATTCGCACGGGTAGAGCATTGTAATTCTATAAAAAGTGAATAAACAAAAAAAAAGAGAAGCTAAAACTAAGTTGGCTACTATTCCCAAATCTTATAGAATAGATTAAGATATATTTGTCTAGAAATACAGAAATCTTCTTAATCAATGAAATAATCATTTCATTATTTTATTTCGTAACCTAACTGATGATAGTGAAATAATTGAGGAATCGGTCATTGAACCAAAATCATTTTTTTTTTTGAAATTCATCTTTATATAGAAAGGGTAATATGAATATTGTACAATTTCCTATTAACACGCTGAATTTTTTCTATGAGATATCCGGTGTGGAAGTAGGTCAGCATTTTTATTGGCAAATAGGGGGGTTCCAAGTTCATGCACAGGTACTTATAACTTCCTGGATTGTAATTGCTGTATTATTAAGTTCAGCTACTCTAGCTGTTCAAGACCCACAAATTGTTCCAAACGGAGCTCAAAATTTTGTGGAATATGTTCTCGAATTTGTTCGGGACTTGGCTAGAACTCAGATTGGCGAAGAAGAATATGGTCCTTGGGTTTCTTTTATAGGAACCATGTTTTTATTTATCTTTGTTTCTAATTGGGCAGGTGCTCTTTTCCCCTGGGGAATTTTTCAATTACCTCATGGGGAATTAGCCGCGCCTACAAATGATATTAATACTACAGTAGCTCTAGCTTTGCTCACATCAGTAGCTTATTTTTATGCAGGTCTTACAAAGAGGGGTTTAGGCTATTTTGGTAAATATATTCAACCAACCCCAATACTTTTACCGATTAACATATTAGAAGATTTTACGAAACCTCTATCACTTAGTTTTCGACTTTTTGGAAATATATTAGCTGACGAATTGGTAGTTGCCGTTCTTGTTTCCTTAGTACCTTTAGTGGTACCTATACCTGTAATGTTCCTAGGATTATTTACAAGTGGCATTCAAGCTCTAATCTTTGCAACTCTAGCCGCAGCTTATATAGGAGAATCCATGGAGGGTCATCATTAATTATAATTAATTGGACTTAGTCTTTTAATTCAGATTCATAATAATTTGCTCATTTATAAAACGTTAAATGTTCTTTCCATTTTGATTCCCCCTTAATTATAGTCATAAATGAAAATACTGAATCTCTAAGATCTTAGTAGAAAGATTAAGGATCACCTCACCCGTCGATAAAATCGATAGATAGAATAGATCATATTTGTAGATTCATATCTACATTAATAATATTAATAGGTTTACTAATGGGAATTAGTTTAGTAAACTATGTGTGTATCCCGGTTTCGAGCAATGACTCGAAGGGATACGTTTTATGTACATAGTTTGTCTATATATTCTATCTCTAATTCTTTAGAGATAGAATATTTCATCTAAAAAAGGATATAATATAAGGGTAGAGGATTTACCTATTTTGTATTATCAAATAATTTTTTAATACCATTTCGTCGAATCAAAATTGAGTTGTTTTCAAAGAAAAGAAATTGTTCTCTAGTTGAACGTGAACAATCAAATCAATAGAGAAAACTATCATATTATCCACCATTATTTAATCTAAGAGGAGATTACCATGAATCCTTTGATTTCTGCTGCTTCCGTTATTGCTGCTGGATTATCCGTAGGCCTTGCTTCTATTGGACCTGGCATTGGTCAAGGCACTGCTGCGGGACAAGCTGTTGAAGGTATTGCGAGACAACCGGAGGCGGAGGGTAAAATACGAGGTACCTTACTGCTAAGTTTAGCTTTTATGGAAGCTTTAACTATTTATGGATTAGTTGTAGCTCTAGCACTTTTATTTGCTAATCCATTTGTTTAATCTCGGAGACTTGCTAATCCATTTGTTTAATCTCGGAGACTTGCTAATCCATTTGTTTAATCTCGGAGACTAAAATCCGTATCCTTCGGGATTTTAAGGACCCCCCTTTATCAATTTTCTTGTTCAGCCAATAGGGGAGGGGCTGATCCAAAATAATGGACTTATACGTCACTTGTTTTGGTCAGAAAGACTTGCGACACTCGGAGAAGTAGATAGATTGAGCAAAGTTTTTTTTATTATATCCTTATTTATCGTTATGGGGGACCTGGGACTTACTAAGTACTCGAAATCTGTTTATCCAGAATGAATCGAGTCGGAGAAAAAACTTTGTAAAAGTATCCTTATCTATGAGGGGAGAGCGTATGAAAAATGTAACTGATTCTTTCATTTCCCTAATTTTTTTATCCTCCGCTGAGGGTTTCAGGTTAAATACCAATATTTTAGAAACAAATATACTAAATCTCAGTGTGGTGCTTGGTGTACTGACCTATTTCGGAAAGGGAGTGTGTGCGAGTTGTATATTTGAATAATCTAGCTGGATCCAACCAACTGCATTTTGTAGATAGAAAAGTGCATGATCTCAACGAATTACTTCTAAAAGGGCAAAAAATAAATATGGAAGAACTATAGCATTTCGTAATTGATTGGGAAATTTTTGACCAATCCCAACCAATATGAGAAAATCTTTAGAATGGTTAAAGCTAAACTGCTTGAAGTCCAAGCAAAACTGGTACTCTTTCAACCGCTGTGCTAATATGAGATGGGTTCAAAGGCATAGTTGGAGGTTAATTCGATATATAACATTCATATCAATGGAATTATTCAATCTATCTACTGAAAAATAGTCCTAATCTCCCATCCAATACAATTTTTGGGGTTTAAATGCGGAACCGACGACCTACACAAAAGCGAATTTATTCAAGAAAAAAAATACGAAAAGAAAAAACAACAACTCAGTTGATAACAAAAAAACCCCTTTTGGCAAAAGAGCCCTTCGTAGATTTCGGTCTTTGATAGATTGATCTTTTTTTTTATTTACATAATATGAACGAAAAGGGTAGGCTTGGTAAAAAAAGCCGAGCGGGAAAGCCGAATGAATCGAAAGATTCGTGTTCGGTTTGGGAAGAGATTATTCGTTCAACTTATGAATAGATAATCTACTTTCATTAAGTAATTTATTAGATAACCGTAAACAGAAAATAGTGAGTACTATTCAGAGTTCTGAAGAATTATGTAAAGGAGCTGCTAATCAGCTTGAGCAAGCCCGGGCTCGCTTACGGGAAGTAGAAATGCGAGCGCGTGAAATTCGGGAAAATGGATACTCTCAAATAGAACAAGAAAAAGAGGATCTTATCAATGTTGCTTCTGTTAATTTGAAACAATTAGAAAATTTAAAGAATGAAACCGTTCAATTGGAACAACAAAGAGTAATTGAACAGGTTCGACAACAAATTTCTCGCCAAGCTGTCCAAAGAGCTCTAGGAACTCTGAATAATCGTCTGAATAGTGAGTTACATTTACGTACGATCGAGCATAATATCGACTTGCTGCTAGGCATGAAAAACATAACTGATTAACGTTATATATATATACTAGGTCTTATTTTTCAAAAGAGAATTAACTAGTGTTAATGGTAACTATTCGACCCGATGAAATCAGTAGTATGATACGTAAACAGATTGAACAATATAATAACGAAGTCAAGGTTGTTAATATTGGCACTGTACTTCAAGTAGGAGATGGCATTGCTCGTATTCATGGTCTTGATAAAGTAATGTCAGGGGAATTAGTAGAATTTGTAGATGGTACAGTAGGTATTGCCCTAAATCTAGAATCAGATAATGTTGGAGCTGTATTAATGGGTGATGGTTTGATGATACAAGAGGGTAGTTCCGTGAGAGCAACGGGAAAAATTGCTCAGATACCAGTAAGTGATGCTTATTTAGGTCGAGTTGTAAATGCGCTAGCTCGACCTATTGATGGTAAGGGGAAGATCTCATCTTCCCAATCTCGATTGATCGAATCTCCCGCTCCAGGTATTATTTCACGACGTTCTGTATATGAACCTCTTCAAACGGGTCTTATTGCTATTGATTCTATGATCCCTATAGGACGCGGTCAGCGAGAATTGATTATTGGGGACAGACAGACCGGTAAGACGGCAGTAGCTACAGATACGATTATAAATCAAAAAAATCAGAATGTAATATGTGTTTATGTCGCTATTGGTCAAAAAGCTTCTTCGGTAGCTCAGGTAGTTAATACGTTCCAAGAACGTGGCGCAATGGAGTATACCATTGTGGTAGCGGAAACTGCAGATTCTCCTGCTACATTACAATATCTTGCTCCTTATACAGGAGCAGCTTTAGCCGAATACTTTATGTATAAAGAACAACATACATTAATCATTTATGATGATCTTTCCAAACAAGCACAAGCTTATCGACAAATGTCTCTTCTATTAAGAAGACCACCTGGCCGGGAAGCTTATCCAGGAGATGTTTTCTATTTACATTCTCGCTTATTAGAAAGAGCAGCTAAATTAAATTCGCAGTTAGGTGGAGGTAGTTTGACTGCTTTACCAATAGTTGAGACTCAAGCTGGAGATGTCTCAGCTTATATCCCCACTAACGTCATTTCCATTACCGACGGACAAATCTTCTTGTCAGCTGATCTCTTCAATGCAGGAATTCAACCTGCCATTAATGTGGGTCTTTCCGTATCTAGAGTAGGATCCGCAGCTCAGATGAAAGCTATGAAACAAGTAGCTGGGAAATTAAAATTAGAATTAGCTCAACTTGCAGAGTTAGAAGCTTTTGCACAATTCGCTTCTGATCTTGATAAAGCTACGCAAGATCAATTGGCAAGAGGCCAACGATTACGCGAGTTGCTCAAGCAATCTCAATCAGATCCTTTGACAGTGGAAGAACAAATAGCTATGATTTATACCGGAACGAATGGATATCTAGATGTATTAGAGATCGTACAAGTTAAAAAATTTATTCTTAAGCTGCGCGAGTATTTAGTAAAAAATAAACCCCAGTTTGGAGAAATTATACGTTCTACTGGGACATTCACGCAACAAGCAGAAGATCTCTTAAAAGAAGCTATTCAAGAAAATCTCCAACTTTTTATTATGCTCGAAATAGTATAAAAGAGCTAAATAATCATTTTGCAACATTTAACAAAGCATAACGACGAATTATTACGTCCAATAGGATTTGAACCTATACCTAAGGTTTAGAAGACCTCTGTCCTATCCATTAGACGATGGACGCTTTTTTTTCATTATTCCTTTACTTTATCGATTGGGAATAAAAAAGTATGATTTTTTCTCTATTCACAACGAGATTCGGGAACGAAAGAGAAAGAATAGGTAGGTAACATGGGCATGAAAAATGAAATAAGAATAAGAAATATGAATGAGCGGGTAGCGGGAATCGAACCCGCATCGTTAGCTTGGAAGGCTAGGGGTTATAGTCGACGTTGATTAACGCCTCTAATTCAGAACCGAACATGAAAATTTCATTTCATTCGGCTCCTCTATGAGAGGGAGATAGAAAGGGAGGTCTGATAAAAAAACGCTTTTTCACATAATACATAAATTATTTATGCTCTGCTCCATAACATCTATGTTAGTTGTATTTGTAGTTCTTTCCTCTTAACTTCAGGTGAAGAACCTTAAATAGAAAATACCTATTCACTTGATAGATGATCCCTATAGAAAGATAAGATTTAAAAATTATTAATATTGGGAAAATCTTTCTAATTACTTCGTTTTCTATTTCTACTGATTGCGATCCTAGAGGAAATCAAATTTCACCGAGCTCAAACAAAATCACGGTGACTAAAGTAAACCAAAGTCACTGTTACCTAGCTATTTGACTCCAACTTTTTTTATTCTAGTAGTTGAACATTTAGTTTAGTTACGATGAAAAAGAATATTTTGATATCCATGGATCTTTGATTGATCCGATTAGATAGATCGGTCTAATCCTTTAAAAAATTCTACATTCTGTTTCGCCATCTTGAATGGAAAATATGGTCATTTTATCATTCATTCCAAATTCAAATTACGAGAATGCGCACAATTCCTTTCCTGACCCAGGGTATTCATAGGAGAGGTTTAGAACCTATATAGTAAATAGAGTTTTTTATATAATAAAAATATAAATGAGAGTTGAAAGATCCTTCAACTCTGTTGAATATAATGATAGAACGAATCACACTTTTACCACTAAACTATACCCGCCACAATTTGATTGTATCATACAGATCGATTTTTTGTCCAATAGGAAAAAGAAAAAGTAATTTTTAGATTCTAATAAGAATCTAATGCAAGTTCCGATCATCATATTTTCCTATTCCTGAAAACTTAATAAGAGATAGTTTCTTTTCACTTCTTCCGTCCCTTACCTTATTGTTTTGTTTTTACTCTTACAAGAAAAACCCTCAATCAATATTGTAGGGAATACTCCATGACTAATAGTATGATTTTCTTTAGTAACTAGTCTATTTATAGATAGTTGTTATTATTATTATTAACACATTCTTTAGAATAATTCAAGTAATTTGGAATTAGTTTTTCTTTATGACAGATATAGAAAATAAGAATGATCCACTCTTAGTCTTTGAAATCTCTTTTTTACCCTTCAATATGATCTATACATTTTCAATCCAATCTAGAACATCTCATCCAGATTATAATCTGTAAATAGTTGGAATAAAAAAAATATATATAGCAAGTGCTTATCTATTAATCTTATAATAAGAGATTAAAAATATAATACATAAAAGGAAATATATAGAAATGATATCACAAGGTCAAATTTTGATAGCCCTTTTTATTGCTGTTACTTTTATAATAATGATTTTAGCTTTCAGATTAGGTAGAGCACTGTATTCTTCATAATTTAGTCAATTAATTCCTTATCTAGGAAAGATAATGGCCTGGCCAGATACTGGCCGGGCTAGAAAAAGCGAAAAATTGTTTGAAATGGAATAAAAAAAGAAAATTGGATTCTCACAAATGTTGGTCTTTATTTAGTGAAATGCTATATTCATTTTAGATCTGCCATCTAGGAGAGATGGCTGAGCGGACTAAAGCGGTGGATTGCTAATCCGTTGTACAAACTATTTTGTACCGAGGGTTCGAATCCCTCTCTCTCCGTTCAGTCTGAGATTACTCCTCAAAACCTATAAGGGATTTTGAAAAAATCTACTTTCTAATCTTTTTTTCTATTCTTTACGCCCAGGATTTCGTCCTGGATCGTTTGATAGGAATCCAAAGATAAAGAGAGAAACAAAAAATATCACTACTGTGTAAACGAACAGCTTAAGAGTAAGCATTATGTAATCTCCGAAATTATTCTTATTAGAAAACGGAATAGATCATCAATTTTTGTATCATATATTGGCTATTGGCATTGGCTGAGCAAAGAAAAAAAGCAGATTCAAAATTGAATCTATTCTGTTTCTCTTTTCTTCTTTGCTCGGAATTGAACAGGATAAATAGGAGTTCGAATACTAATTAAACTATCCTAAACTTGTTTAAGATTATCACAATCAACAAAACAATAGAAACAAGTACAGTCTATGTCTAAAATAGAATAAAATTTGGAATAGATAAATTATCATCTTTACTCATTCTTTAAATAGAATATTGAAAGATATGTTATCTTCTAATATTCTAATCACTAGCTAATCACCCAAACTGCAACTGTTATGCCATTGATATTGACTAAAGTTCTTTTGATCTGTCGAGAATAGATGTATCACAAAATAAACATCAGAACAAGGAAAAAGAGTGTTACATCAATTTAGTTAATGAAAATGATCCAATTAGAAATAGTTAAATTGTAACAACTAACTAATCATAAAATGATAGAAAAAAAATATGTTTTTTCCATATCAAGTGATACAAACAAAAATCAATAAAAACTTAGATTATCGTTATCGAAAACTTACGGCAGCTTGCCAAGCAAAGGCTAATAAAAAAAAGAACAGAGGGATAATGGGCATTACATTAACAATTGGATCAAAAATTGCATAAGCTTCAGGCAATTTGGCAAAAAAGGGATTATTCAAATGAAAAGCGGCATCGTCTAGACAAATATGGAAGTTGAGGATAACTGACATTTTGATTCTCCGATGAATAATGTAAAGATCTAAAAGTATTTGGCCAATCAATCGAATTGTTCGACAAGATTAGACTTTTAGTCTTCGAGTTGGAAGGGATCATTTATTATATACAATATTTTACCTATTCTGATAGGGAATGACCAATGAATGTATATTCTTGTTTCTTTTTAGGTTCCCCTATAGTTAGATATCTGATTAACTCCAGAATCTATGCCCCTCCGGTTGTGCATAATTGCATAACGAATCGAATTATAATAATGCAATTCGGATTCAAAACATTGCGTCAATTTATCTTAATGGATTATTATAAAACAATAATGGGGCGTGGCCAAGCGGTAAGGCAGCAGGTTTTGGTCCTGTTATTTCGAAGGTTCGAATCCTTCCGTCCCAGGTGGAACAGTATTATTGAATTGAAAAAAAAAAGACTTATAGAAGGGAAATATGATTTCGATAAGATTCTAAATAGAGAAAGGGATATTTTTGCGGTGTACAATTGGAATACAGATCAAATTGAGATAGAGATAAAGTGAAATTAGCCTATTGGATGTATGCTGGTCCTGCTCATATTGGAACCCTACGAGTAGCTAGTTCTTTCAAAAATGTGCATGCCATTATGCACGCTCCTCTAGGAGATGATTATTTTAATGTAATGCGTTCTATGTTAGAACGTGAAAGAGATTTTACTGCCGCAACTGCTAGCATAGTAGATCGTCACGTACTAGCACGTGGATCTCAAGAAAGAGTTGTGGATAATATTCTCCGGAAAGATAAAGAGGAACACCCTGATCTTATTATATTGACACCTACATGTACCTCTAGTATTTTGCAAGAAGATTTACAGAACTTTGTGAATAGAGCATCCATAATTTCTGATTCCGACGTCATTTTTGCAGATGTTGATCATTATCAAGTAAATGAAATTCAAGCAGCGGATAGAACTTTAGAACAGGTGGTTCGATATTATTTAGATAGATGTCATAGACAAGAAAAATGGGATCAATTTCTCACTGATGTGCCTTCTGTCAATATAATTGGAATTTTTACATTGGGTTTTCATAATCAACACGATTGTCGTGAATTAAGACGTTTATTACGAGATCTGGATATTGAAATTAATCAAATAATTCCTGAAGGAGGATCTGTAGAAGATCTTAAAAAATTACCAAAAGCTTGGTTCAATTTAATTCCTTATCGTGAAGTGGGATTAATGACAGCGGTATATTTAAATAAAGAATATGGGATGCCTTACATATCTATAGCTCCCATGGGAGCTGTAGATATGGCGGAGTGGATCCGCCAGATTCAAAAAAATGTGAATACGTTGACTCTTAGTTCATCGAATAAAAGAGTGGATTATGAACCTTATATCGACGGACAAACTCGATTTGTTTCCCAAGCTGCTTGGTTTTCAAGATCTATTGATTGTCAGAATTTGACGGGTAAAGAAACAGTTGTTTTTGGTGATACAACTCATGCTGCTTCAATCACTAAGATACTTGTTCGAGAAATGGGGATTCGTGTCAGTTGTGCAGGTACTTATTGCAAACACGATGCGGAATGGTTCAAAGAGCAAATTCAAGGTTTCTGCGATGAAATACTGATCACAGATGATCATGCTGAGGTAGGAGATATGATCGCTCACACGGAACCATCTGCAATATTTGGTACTCAAATGGAACGTCATATTGGTAAACGTCTTGATATTCCGTGTGGAGTTATTTCTGCACCAGTTCATATACAAAACTTTCCTTTGGGATACCGACCTTTTTTAGGTTACGAAGGTACTAATCAAATAGCTGATTTAATTTATAACTCATTTGCTCTGGGTATGGAGGACCATCTTCTAGATATTTTTGGTGGTCATGATACTAAAGAAATAATATCCAAATCTATATCTACGGATATAGGCCTAATTTGGAATCCTGAAAGTCGACTAGAATTAAGTAAAATTCCTCGTTTTGCCAGAGAAAAGGTGGAAAGAAATACTGAAAAATTTGCACGACAAAAGGGGATTGAAACCATTACTGTCGAAGTAATGTACGCAGCTAAAGAAGCATTGAATACCTAGCTAACTAAACCAATTAATTCTAAAAAATGTATTCTAGAAATTGAGTGAATGACTATTCATAATTACATATCTATTTTAGGATCGGATAAGAGATCTATCTGTATGATAAAAATTTGTCTTAAAACGATGTGGTAAAAAGCAACGTGTGACTTAAACGACATGATTAGTTCTGTGGATTATGACATCCGCCATTTTGACGCGAAGATACTCTTAGCTCGACATTTATAAAAAAAAAGATATAGGAGCTTGGTATCAACTTTTTTTTCAGCTAGGGGCAGAATCTAGGGTTAATTGAAGTGAAATCAATGAGCTACCTATCGAATTTGACGTTAAGTCTCGAAGAGCTCTTCAGGAATTTGGGTTCAATCAATAAGAATAAAACGAGTTTTATTTATTTATTTATAGTGCTATTGTATAATTTATCAAATTAGTAACTCAATTTACAGTAAATTGTGTCATGGTATTTTTCTGCAAAAATTTATCGTTTTAAACGCGTTTTCAATTTTTTTTTATTTATTAAAAAGGGGGTATTCTAAATAATGCGTCTACGTTTAGCTTTAGATCATATAAAATTTAGTTATTATATAAGTTTTGTATCATGGTTGTCTTATTATTATCCATTTATATTTGTTTTATTATATCTTCATTTCATGTATTTTATTCCTGTGCGATCTTTTATAGGGAAGCACATAAGGATTTTTGTTAAGCGGTTCTTCAAGAGAAGGAGAAGAAATGAAAAAGATTAGAATTGTGAGAACGAACTGAATGAATGAAACAAAAAAATGATAAACAATTGTTATCGTTTTTTATTCATTAAATAGAATAATAAATTTGTACTTTTTTTTACTTTACTGCCATTTCTAACGATCTTTTCTTTATATTCCTAATCATTTTTCATCTTAATATAATGTCAATCCAACAATCCTTCCCAACATTTCGGGATTGACAATAGCATATTTTTTGGATATAATAAATCCGCTATTTCTTTTTTTTTATGGTGAATTCGTTCAACGGATCAGATTTTTTCTGATCCGGAAAGATCACTTGATTTGATTAAGAAATGGTAAAGTTCGATTCGATTATTAATATCCTTGATGATTTATTGTAAAGGTTCTATTTCTGATCGATTGAATCAAGTAACTGCTCTACTTCGACTGTATCTATACATAATAAGGGTTGCTAACTCAATGGTAGAGTACTCGGCTTTTAAGTGCGACTATGGTCTTTTACATGTTTGGATGAACTATTAAATTCGTCTATACCATCGGTAAAATTAGTAAGACTACGACTGATCCTGAAAAAACAAAAATGGAAAAAGCAGCATGTCGTTCTAAGAATCTCGACTTTCGTTTTTGATCAGCAGAAGCGGCGGATCAAGGAATTCAATGCATATACAAATAATAATGTATACAAATTATTGACATGTGTATACAATTTAATTTGAACAAATGAATTTCGTTTGAAATAAGATCAAATAAATTCGAGAGTGCGAGTGATTAAGTCAAGTGAGTTAATGGATAAAGCTGGATGGCTTGAATCATAAGTAAAACCAGAAGAACGAGCTTCTGTTCCTCATTTCAACGAGGAATTCCCTTTACTAATCGGAAGTTAAAAGCCTTTTAGTAACCGATAAAGGAAGTTTTTCCCTGTAGTAAATTAGGGTTTTCTACATTCACCATGAGTCCTAAGTACTCGAAAACAAATGTGTAAGAGAAATAGTGTACTGACCATGTTAATTCTATTCCATGAGTCAGGAGAGCGATCGGACTGCCAAAATAATAAATTTTCATTCTTCCTCATGACGAATGAAGATCTATGCGAAGAAAAATATCTATCTGATAGACATTTTCTATTATGTTCCAACTAGATCGCACCATGTATTATCTTGAATAATCCAACAGGTTATTCTTAGGTCCGGGGGTTTAAAAAATGGATGACTTCCAAAGAAATTCAAACAAACATCGATCTTGGCAACAATTCTTTTTATATCCGCTTTTTTTTCGGGAAGATCTTTACGCAATTGCTCATGATCATCATTTAGATAGATCTGGTTCCGAGGAACCGACGGAAATTTTAGTTTCTCATTTTTTGAGTTTCCTGGCTGTAAAACGTTCAATACGTCGAATACGTAAACAGAATAATTCAATTAGTTTATTCGGGAATTCCGATTCAAATCAATTCATTGAATACAATAAGAATACTTTTAAATCGATACTAAAAGGGTTTACAATTGTCTTGGAAGTTTCGTTCGCAATGCGATCAAAACATTTCATAAAAGGAATGGATGGATGGAATAGTCTCCGATCCATCCATTGCATATTTCCTTTTATGGAGGATAAATTACCACATTCCAATTATATATCAGATATACGAGTGCCCTATTCAATTCATCCGGAAATTTTGGTTCGACTTTTTCGTCGCTGGATCCTAGATGCTCCTTCTTTGCATTTATTACGATCGATTCTCCATGAATGTAGTTTTAGTAAAGAAAATTTGCAGAAATCTCTGATTACACAGAGAGAAAATACGTTCTCCCTGTTCCTTTGGAATTCTTATGTGTATGAATGCGAATCGTTTTTAATTCCTCTTATTAAACGATTTTTTAATTCACAATCATTGTTATATGAATCTTTTCCGGATCGAACTCATTTTGAGAAAAAGATCAAAGATATTGTTATATTTCCTCCTCAAAAAATTTCAACAAAAAAGATCTGTTTGTTGAAGGATTCTTTCATCCATTATGTGAGATATGGAGAAAGATCCCTTATAGCTCTAAAGGGTACGCATCTTCAAGTGAAAAAATGTAGATATCATCTGTTTCATTTTTGGCAATATTATTTTCATCTTTGGTTTCAACCGTATAGGATATGCAGTCTTGAATTATCCAAGATTTCTTTTTCTTTTTTAGGGTTTTTTATGCATGTTAAAATGAGACCTCTCGTGGTTAGAGCCAAAATGCTAGATGATTTATTCATTACCGATCTTATTACCAGTGAATTAAACTCAACAGCTCCGATTAAATCAATTCTTTTTTCTTTAGCTAAAGAAAAGTTTTGTGACATCTCAGGGTGGCCAATTAGTAAATTGTCTTGGACCAGTCTATCAGATGATGATATTCTCGATCGATTCGATCGAATTTGGATAAATCTTTTTCATTACTACAGTGGATCCATCAATCAAGATGGTTTATATCATATAAAGTATATACTTTTAATTTCATGTGCTAAAACTTTGGCCTGTAAACATAAAAGTACTATACGTGTAGTTCGAGAACAATTAGGTTCGGAACTCTTTACAAAATCATTTTCAAAAGAAAGAGAATCCATTTCTTCGTCCTTTTCAAAAACTCGTTCACAGAGAGAACGAATCTGGAATTCAGAAATTAGCCAGATAAACCCCCTGGCTAATTTCTGGCAAAAGATGCAGAATAAACAAATAGAAAACTGATTTTGACCAATGAAATGCTTATTGAGAAATTGCCAGGATCAATTTATGATGCTATAGATCTTTTCCAACCGGAAATCCAACCAAATGATGGATCAAATCACTACATGGAGAAAGCCGTGTGCAATGAAAATTGCAAGCACGGTTTGGGGAGAGATTTCTTGCTCCTATTAAAAAGAGCAGATAATCCACTCCATCCGATGAGCTCCGGGTTCAAGTCCCGGGCAACCCAGAGTACCAGAATCTAGCACCTAAAAGTATTTTGTCTACTTATTGCAGATCCAATGCAATTCAATGTTATCCATTGCTCTTAACAAGCAAGATAGGTAGCATCCCACTATTCGGGAATCATCCTTAAGAAATGAAAGGGTCTTTCTTACCCATCGAAAGAGTTTTGTCTAATCACATTTAACTCCAAGGTAATAATATTTATTACCTTGAATCATAAAGAAAGAAGGAATCCCAATAGAGCGCATTAATGCCTACGGTATTAATATCTACGGATACTATTGAAAACCATTTCAATATATGTGCATATAGTTTATGGAAGGAAGAGGATACTATGAATTTTATGAATATTTATAACCATGTCAAAATGTTGGTTGACATACAGATATGACTCATATTATACTGTTAAATAACAAGCCTTATGTGTATGCTTGGGAGCTTCTAATGATTAAATAAACCAAGTTATAACCATGACCGCAATTCTAGAAAGACGCGAAAGCGCAAGCCTATGGAATCGTTTTTGCGATTGGATCACTAGCACTGAAAACCGTCTTTACATTGGATGGTTTGGTGTCTTGATGATTCCTACCCTATTGACTGCAACCTCTGTATTCATTATCGCTTTCATTGCCGCTCCTCCAGTAGATATTGATGGTATTCGTGAACCTGTTTCCGGTTCTCTTCTTTATGGAAACAATATTATTTCCGGTGCTATTATTCCTACCTCTGCAGCCATCGGTCTGCATTTCTATCCCATCTGGGAAGCAGCTTCTGTTGATGAATGGCTATACAACGGTGGTCCTTATGAGCTAATCGTTCTACACTTTCTACTTGGTGTAGCTTGCTATATGGGTCGTGAGTGGGAGCTTAGCTTCCGTCTAGGTATGCGTCCTTGGATTGCTGTTGCATATTCAGCTCCAGTAGCAGCAGCTACTGCTGTTTTCTTGATTTACCCTATTGGTCAAGGAAGCTTCTCTGATGGTATGCCTCTAGGAATCTCTGGTACTTTCAATTTCATGATTGTATTCCAAGCTGAACACAATATTCTTATGCATCCATTTCACATGTTAGGTGTAGCTGGCGTGTTCGGCGGCTCTCTATTTAGTGCTATGCATGGTTCCTTGGTAACCTCGAGTTTGATCAGGGAAACTACCGAAAATGAGTCTGCTAATGCAGGTTACAAATTTGGTCAGGAAGAAGAAACCTACAATATTGTAGCTGCTCACGGTTATTTCGGCCGATTGATCTTCCAATATGCTAGTTTCAACAACTCCCGTTCTCTACATTTCTTTTTAGCTGCTTGGCCAGTAGTAGGTATCTGGTTTACTGCTTTGGGTATCAGCACTATGGCTTTCAACTTAAATGGATTCAATTTCAACCAATCTGTTGTTGACAGTCAAGGTCGTGTAATTAACACTTGGGCCGATATCATTAATCGTGCTAACCTTGGTATGGAAGTTATGCACGAACGTAATGCTCACAACTTCCCTCTGGATCTAGCTGCTGTTGAAGCTAATTCTATAAACGGCTAATTATTCAAGATGGATTGTTAGTGTATTTCAATCCTAAAAAGAAAGCAGTACCAATTTGGTACTGCTTTTTCCGTCTAATTTTATAGTTATTGCGAGCGAACAGAGCACAATAACTATAACTGTGCATCCAGCAGGAATTGAACCCGCGACTTCCCAATTATGAGTTGGGTGCTTTTACCATTCAGCCATGGATACATAATATCAATTATTAATTTGTAGCGAGTATTGGCTCAGATCTTTTTTTTAATACCCAAAACAAAACTATTAAAAAAAAAAAATGTCAATGTCACTAACTTGTGTGAGAGTTGCATTGCAAGTGCAACAAATTAATAACTATTCTAAATAATAGAATAGTTTCATTATTAGTTGGTTTTCGGGGCTTAGAACCATCCATTCTTGAAATGGAATGACCGTAGACAGAGACTGTCAATTAGTTTGGGGCGGACGTAGCCAAGTGGTTCCAAGGCAGTGGATTGTGAATCCACCACGCGCGGGTTCGATCCCCGTCGTTCGCCCGGTAAAAAAAAAAGTCGACCGGATTCAATTCATTGTGATTTTCTATAATGAATCAAATGATGAGTGGTTGACGATACATTTGTGTATATATGTTATTACATACATATAACAAAATATAAGAATAAAATATAGATATTTTTTATTTTCTAAAAAAAAAAGCTGAATCGACGGTAAGATTGGGATCTTTCCAAAACAACTATTTCTTATGGTGATTTCAATTTATTCATTGAATAACGATACACGACACATTTAACATCATATATAACATAACAAAAGCATTCATTTGCAGGCCCAAATCGAATCCCAAACCTATCTTATCCTCTTCTCATTTGTCATGCAGTAAATTATTCTATTATTTGAATATAGAGAAATAAGTCTTAATTAGCGGGGAGTTCCCGTTTCAAATTAATGAAAAAATTTGCATTTATTGTGGAAATGAAGGATTCTTTGCTTGGCTTCCTCCATTTACTCAGGATAAAATGAGGGTGAGGGAGCTAAAAAAAAAAAAACACACACAATGTTACAAAGAATGTAATGTAACATACTAGAATTTATTTACTGTTATCAAATAAGGCAAAGTTAAACTCAAAATTAGATCAAACGAATAATAAGTTCGGAAGATAAAAAATAAAGAAAAGGAGATCAAAAGATGAAAATAGCAGTTTATGGAAAAGGCGGAATCGGTAAATCAACCACTAGTTGTAATATTTCAATTGCCCTAGCTAGACGTGGGGAAAAAGTGTTACAGATTGGATGTGATCCTAAACATGATAGTACTTTTACTCTTACAGGATTTTTGATACCTACAATTATAGATACTTTGCAGTCCAAAGATTATCATTATGAGGATATTTGGTCCGAAGATGTCATTCATAAAGGTTATGGAGGGGTAGATTGTGTGGAAGCTGGGGGGCCGCCTGCAGGTGCTGGATGCGGGGGATATGTGGTAGGAGAGACTGTGAAATTGTTAAAAGAATTAAATGCATTTTACGAATATGATATAATATTATTTGATGTATTGGGTGACGTGGTTTGTGGAGGTTTTGCTGCTCCGTTGAACTATGCAGATTACTGTCTCATTATTACAGATAATGGATTTGATGCATTATTTGCAGCTAATCGTATTACTGCTTCTATAAGGGAAAAAGCTCGTACACATCCACTCCGATTAGCAGGTTTGGTTGGAAATCGCACATCTAAAAGAGATCTTATCAATAAATATGTAGAGGCCTGTCCAATGCCCGTAATAGAAGTGTTACCTCTTATTGAAGATATTCGAATTTCGAGGGTCAAGGGGAAAACTTTATTTGAAATGGTTGGATCCGAACCATCTCTTAACTATGTATGTGAATATTATTTAAACATAGCGGATCAAATATTGTCCCAACCAGAAGGTATTGTGCCAAAGGAGATTCCAGATCGGGAATTATTCAATCTACTCTCTGACCTTTATCTCAATCCTATTGATGAGGAGAAACATCAAAATAATAAGGAAAATTTACTTGGGTTTACGACGATTTAATCCACATAGTTATAATAATTTATGTCAGTGAAAATTGATGAAACTCTCATTGTCGAATGTGAGACAGGTAATTATCATACTTTTTGTCCAATTAGCTGTGTATCTTGGTTATATCAAAAAATTGAAGATAGTTTCTTTTTAGTTGTGGGTACAAAGACATGCGGTTATTTTCTGCAGAATGCACTTGGAGTAATGATTTTTGCAGAACCTCGCTATGCAATGGCAGAATTGGAAGAAGGAGATATCTCGGCTCAATTGAATGATTACGAAGGATTAAAAAAGCTCTGTATTCGAATAAGAAAAGATAGAGACCCTAGCGTGATTATATGGATAGGTACTTGTACTACAGAGATAATAAAAATGGATTTGGAAGGTATGGCACCCAAACTAGAATGGGAAATTGGAATCCCAATTCTAGTGGCAAGAGCGAATGGACTCGATTATGCCTTTACTCAAGGAGAAGATACTGTGTTAGCTGCCATGGCACATCGTTGTCCAGAACCGGAATTCTCCGTTCGTGAACGAAAAGAAACTATACAACATTTTTTGACTTTTCATTCTAGAAAAAAAGAGGAATTGGTTGAATATGCAAATCACCCTTCCTTAGTTCTTTTTGGATCTTTGCCGTCCAACGTCGCTTCTCAACTCAATTTAGAATTAAAACGTCAATCCATCAAGGTATCAGGTTGGTTACCTGCTCAAAAATATACCGATCTTCCATCATTGGGTGACGGAGTTTATGTTTGTGGTGTTCACCCATTTTTGAGTCGGACAGCAACAACTTTGATAAGACGCGAAAAATGTCAATTAATTGCAGCTCCTTTTCCTATTGGTCCAGACGGAACGCGTGCTTGGATTGAAAAGATTTGTCCTGTATTTGGTGTTGAACCCCAAGGTTTGGAGGAAAGGGAGGAACGAATATGGGAAAGTTTAAAAGATTATCTTGATTTGGTAGACGGTAAATCTGTCTTTTTCATGGGAGATAATCTGCTAGAAGTTTCTCTAGCAAGATTCTTAATTAGATGTGGAATGATTGTTCATGAAATTGGCATTCCATATATGGATAAACGATATCAAACTGCTGAATTATCACTTTTACAAGATACATGTATAAAGATGTGTGTACCAATACCACGAATTGTGGAGAAACCGGATAATTCGAATCAAATACGACGTATACGCGAATTACAACCCGATTTAGCTATCACGGGAATGGCTCATGCTAACCCGCTAGAAGCAAGAGGAATTAGTACTAAATGGTCAGTGGAATTTACTTTTGCCCAGATTCATGGGTTTGCCAATGCAAGAGATGTACTTGAATTGGTTACCCGACCTCTACGTCGTCAGAAAAATTTAGAAGACTTGGGTCGAACCACTTTGGTCAGAAAAGAAGAAGTTTAAATTTAAGATAATTTAATCCATCTAATTTGATTTTAATTCTTATTATTATAAGAACGGGAGATTTGAAATGATTATAGAAATCATTTCAAATCTCCCGTTATTATATGACTTTTGTATTAAAGTCATTTCTCTAACATTCTTTATTTTATTTTTTGAGATAAACTTAGACAAATGTAGTGTAGAGGTACGTATAAAGCACGAGATTAGAAAAATTGATATCAAAACTCTATTTTTCTATTATTAATAGAATGGAATTGAAATTGATAAATTTTATTGTTTTAGAATATATATTCTAAATATATTGTTTTAAAATATATAGAAATATAATTCTATAGAATATTGCTATTTATTGTTTAATGTTTTAATCTATTTAGATGGGATATACATAGATCAATACATATAGATCTATGTTTACGTGGATAAACTCTTTTTAAAAAAGTATGTTTCTCTTTTTTTTTTGCACTCAATGAGAATCTTGTATTTCATAAAAATCAGGTGCAATATAGTCTTTGCGCAAAGGCCACCCAATCCAACTTTCTGGCATCAATATACGTTTTAGACATGGATGACTTTCATAAAATATTCCCAACATATCATAAGATTCCCGTTCCTGGAAATTAGCACCTTTCCAAATACATAGAACAGACGGGATTCTGGGATCTCCCCTTGGGACAAATACTTTTATACACACCTCTTCGGGTTCATCTGCATTATCGTTTATTCTCGTAAGATGATATACACTAGCTAAGGAACCTCCTGGTGCTACATCATAAGCGCATTGAGAACGGAGATAATTAAAACCATAAACATATAAAGCAACGGCTACAGAGACCCAATCTTCAGATTTGATTTGTAATGTTTCTGTGCCTTGGTAATCAAAACCCAAAGGTCTATGAGCTAACTTATGCTTGGCTAGCCAAGCAGATAACCGACCTTGCATTTGATTACTATTTATTGTCAAAGTATCTGCATAAGGATTTGACATTTTTCATGGAATTTTAAAAATTTATTTCCTGCTCGTTACTTTTTACTAACGATTATTCATTCGCCAGCAAACTCTCGTATTTTAAAATGTTTCAAAGGGTATGATATCTCTGAAATCGATTCAGATGTTTTGGGAGTGATCTCTAAAGTTGATTTACGAGATTCATAAGATTGATGAAAAAACTTATCCTCCTTATTTTCAATAATAATACTGGATCCAATATGAAATCTATGCTTTCTACTGAAATACCTCTTTGTTTGTTGAAACTCATATCTATCTTCAGATATTTCTTGAGCTATTTTTTCACGAAGTTTTATTATAGCATCTATAATAGCTTCTGGTTTAGGAGGACAACCCGGCAAATAGATATCTACAGGAATTAACTTATCTACTCCGCGAACGGTACTATAAGAATCTGTACTAAACATTCCTCCTGTAATAGTACAGGCTCCCATAGCAATTACATATTTTGGTTCCGGCATTTGTTCATATAATCTCACTAAAGAAGGAGCCATTTTCATGGTAACAGTTCCGGCTGTTATAAGTAGATCGGCTTGCCTAGGACTGGATCTTGGCACCAAACCGTAACGATCAAAGTCGAATCGCGAACCTATTAATGAAGCAAATTCGATAAAACAACAACTAGTACCATAAAGGAGCGGCCATAGACTAGAAAGTCTCGCCCAATTGGACAGATCGTTTAGAGTAGTGGAAATCACTGAATTTGGAGTTGCTTGATGAAGCAAAGATGATTCTATAGGATTTATCGCCGGCTTTAGATTGAGATAATTTTCTACTCGTCTTTTATCATTCCAAAATTTGGGGGTTAAGACCATTCCAATGCTCCTTTTCTCCATGCATAAACTAAACCAACAATTAAGATGATCACGAAAATAAAAGCTTCTATAAATGTAAATAGACCCAAAATATCAAAACTCATAGCCCACGGATAGAGAAAGACTGTTTCCACATCAAAAACAACGAAAACTAAAGCAAACATATAATAGCGAATTCTAAATTGGATCCAAGTATCCCCCATTGGTTCTATACCTGATTCGTAACTAGTGGCTTTCTCCGGCCCTTTATTTATTGGAGCCAAACTTCTTGAAATTGAGAATGCCAGAATCGGAATAAGACTGGATATGGATAAATATATCCAAAAAGTATCATATTCAGAAAATAGAAACATAAATAGATGATTCCTGTTTTGTTTAAATAAATCGAATTCTTTTATTTGTTGTATTGTCCATTTATTAAATCGCTTCTCTCCCTTCCCGAATGATTCATTATCATTTTTGTATATTAATTCAATGTTTCGTCTGTGACTTAACACGGAAATGAATAAAAGAATATTTTTTATTTAATACAAAAAAATTAGGAAATGGTTCGAACCCGTGCAATTCGGCAGACTTCACGTTGGTTCGTGTTGTAACGTGTTAATATGGTTTGATGTAAGGGAATTTTATCTATTGAAATAAGGGAGCTTTCAGGGTCGTTGTTTCTAACGATGTGAGATGTGTTAACAAATTAAAAAGACAACCGAGTTCGATTAGAATATTGATTCTAATCGATAGGTACCGATCCACCCGTGGAATATAGAAAATCTTTCATAAACAAAATAAAAGGATTATGTATGTGCCCATATTTAGTTCGACACGATGTCCGATCTGTTCTTCTTTATAACAGAGATATTGAAGAATAAGAGTCTGCTCTGGATCGCAGTCGAAAGACTATTTATTCTATTATGAATAATTCCAAATTTTTTTATTTTCGTATTTCCTCTTTACTTTTTCTTTAATGATCTTCTGTATAAGTCGTCAGTTCCTTTAAATAGCAAATAAATTGGATGCTTTTTTTTTTCATTTAAAACTAGCATCGGATCGTAGGGACAATATGAGCGAGAAAACATAGAAGAGTTTTTTAATTGTATAGGGCTATACGGGCTCGAACCGTAGACCTTCTCGGTAGAACAGATCAAATTTCTTATTACCAAAATGATTTGAACTGTTCCAAGAACCCAACATGCATTTTTATTGCATTGGGCTCTTTCATTAACTGATGGAAAAATCAGTTAGTCTGCCATTCTTTTCCGGAACAGATAATAAGATGGCTCCGTTTGCTTGAAACGAATCATTTTTCGGAAGCAATCCCAAAGTGCTTCAAAAGATTCCCTTGACGTAGGTCTGTCATGCTTAGACATAGATTCTCCAAATGGAGTCTCTCTCACCCCAAAATAAGAATATGAGACTTCATACACCTCAAAGTTCATAGAGCGAAAAGAAATGTTTTTTTGAGATCCTCGTACGTATTATACTCATTATGTCTGACATTGAATGCCCCCGAGATTGACCATATCAACTAGATCTATAGTTCGAATCATACAACGAACTTCATCTTTGTCATGCTATTGTTCTCCTAATTCATAGAGTAAGACTCAAATATATTTTATGAACCGAATGAATCAATAAACTCTTCTGAAAACCATTGGCGCACGTGTAAACGAGGTGCTCTACCTAGCTGAGCTATAGCCCTTCACAGTTTAGTCCTAAAAATATACTAATAAAATAGATCACTTTCTGTCAAGATGATATTTGATTTAATCATTCTTAAGGGCATATTGTTTATATATCTAATTATGCCTAGAATTTAGGTATGACTCAATAAAGAACCTACTTAACTCAGTGGTTAGAGTATCGCTTTCATACGGCGAGAGTCATTGGTTCAAATCCAATAGTAGGTAAAACTTATTTGCTACGATTTATTACTCAACTCAATCGGAGCAAATAAGTTTTACTCTATTTTGAATAAAAAAAATTCGTTAATAAAAAATAAAAATTCATTCCATTTTAAATAATGATAATGAATCCATTTTGAGATCATTATCGAAGTTGAACTTTACAAAGAAAGAGATTACTAAGTAAATTGAAGTTAGAACTCCAAAATGATTATTGACTGATCAACTCATTACAGAGCATTTGTGTTTTTTTAGGCTTTTTTTTTGCTAACAATTAGCAATTGGAATCAATATCCTATTTATTATTTATGAGAACCAATCCTTTTATTTTTGGGGTTTCCGCACTTGTCGAAAAGAAGGCAGGACGTATTGCTCAGATCATCGGCCCAGTACTAGATGTATCTTTCCCTCCAGGTAGTATGCCTAGAATTTACAATTCTTTGATAGTTAAAGATAACGATACAACTGGTCAACCAATAAGTGTGACTTGTGAGGTACAACAATTATTAGGAAATAATAAAGTTAGAGCTGTCGCTATGAGTGCTACAGACGGTTTGATGAGAGGAATGAAAGTAATTGATACAGGAGGGCCACTTAGTGTTCCAGTTGGTGAAACTACTCTCGGGAGAATTTTTAATGTTCTTGGGGAACCCGTGGATAACTTAGGTCCTGTAGATGCTCTCACAACATCTCCTATTCATAGATCTGCTCCTGCCTTTACACAGTTGGATACCAAATTTTCAATCTTTGAAACAGGCATTAAAGTGGTGGATCTTTTAGCTCCTTATCGCCGTGGGGGAAAAATTGGATTATTCGGGGGAGCTGGAGTAGGTAAAACAGTCTTGATTATGGAATTAATCAACAACATTGCTAAGGCTCATGGAGGGGTTTCTGTGTTTGGTGGAGTAGGAGAACGTACCCGTGAAGGAAATGATCTTTACAAGGAGATGAAAGAATCGGGAGTCATTAATGAACAAAATATATCCGAATCCAAAGTAGCTCTGGTTTATGGTCAGATGAATGAACCACCAGGAGCTCGTATGAGAGTAGGTTTAACTGCTTTAACTATGGCTGAATATTTCCGAGATGTCAATAAACAAGATGTACTTCTATTTATTGACAATATCTTCCGTTTTGTCCAAGCAGGATCAGAGGTATCCGCATTATTAGGCAGAATGCCTTCCGCAGTGGGTTATCAGCCAACTCTTAGCACGGAAATGGGTTCTTTACAAGAGAGAATAACTTCTACGAAAGAAGGGTCTATAACCTCCATTCAAGCAGTTTATGTACCTGCAGATGACTTGACTGATCCCGCTCCTGCTACAACATTTGCACATTTAGATGCTACTACTGTACTATCGAGAGGATTAGCTGCCAAGGGCATCTATCCAGCGGTAGATCCGCTAGATTCCACATCAACTATGCTCCAACCTTCGATCGTAGGCGAAGAACATTATGAAACTGCGCAAGGAGTTAAACAAACTTTGCAACGTTATAAGGAACTTCAAGATATTATAGCTATTCTTGGATTAGACGAATTATCAGAAGACGATCGTTTAATCGTGGCAAGAGCAAGAAAAATTGAACGATTTTTGTCACAACCCTTTTTTGTAGCAGAGGTATTTACCGGTTCCCCCGGTAAATATGTGAGTCTAATAGAGACGATTAGAGGTTTTCAAATGATCCTTTCCGGAGAATTAGATGGTCTACCCGAACAGTCTTTTTATTTGGTAGGTAACATTGATGAAGCTACCGCAAAGGCTATGAACTTAAAAGAAATTTAAAGAAAAAAAAAATGAACCTAAATCTTCGTGTACTCACTCCCAATCGAGTTGTTTGGGATTCAGAAGTTCAAGAAATAATAATTACTACCAATAGTGGTCAAATGGGTGTATTACCTAATCATATTGCAATTGTAACAGCTTTGGATATAGGAGTCATGAAAATACGACTCAATGCCCAGTGGTCCACTATGGCTTTGATGGGTGGTTTTGCCAAAATAGACAATGATGAAATCACATTATTGGTAAATAATGCAGAAAGAGGTATTGATATAGATCTTCAAGAGGCTCAGGAAAGTTTTAGACTAGCGAAAGCTGATCGTGCGCGAGCTGAAGGCAAGAGACAAGCAATCGAGGCTGATGTGGCTCTCAAAAGAGCTAGAACACGACTAGAGGCTGCTGATGCAATTTTATTAAGATAAAGAATTAATCTACGAAATTGTATCCAATCCTAAGGAAGTCTTTAACTGTCTGAGCCAATAACTAGGCACATTTTCACCTATGCCCATGCCGTCTGCTATTGCAATTTTTTTTTTTTTATTCTTCGCCTAAAGTGAAGAAATCTATCACATTTCACTATTAATAATAGAATAAATTGGAATTGCCGAAAGGTCCTCAGGTCAAACTAAGAAATTGGGTTGCATCATACATACAAAACATGATACAATATAACTTGAATGAAAGAAAAAAAAACCTTTTTGACAATAGAGGCTACAAAATGAGTATTTTGTACAAAATTTTTTTGTAATACAATACAAAAGGGATTCTTTACGTTCGACACCCAGGTCGAGTAGACCTTGTTCTTGTAAGAGCTATTAACCAATAAATCATAGGGAGGGACTTATTT